GGATAAGCTTATATTAACCCGTTCAAAATTTTAAATAAATATTAGATTATTCAATTATTTATTTCTTAAATATAAAATTTTTTTATTTAAATTAACTTTTAGATTTAGAAATAAATATTAAATTTTAATAAATTATCATAAAACTTTTATAAAAAATAAATTTTGTTCTAATAGACAAATAAACAAATTTTTTTTCTTATTTAAAAATTTTTTATATATTTTTAGATATTTTATATATATAGAATAAAAATATTTAAAATAAAATTTTTATTTTTTAATAAAAAGTGAAAATTTGAATGAGAAGCCGTATGAAACGAAAATTTCATGTACGGTTTTGTAAAGTAACATTAAAGGTAACTTTTTTGTCAACTTTTTCACTACAACACCGAAAAAACCAAACTCTGCCTTGCGTAAAGTAGCAAGAGTAAAATTAACTTCTGGATTTGAAATCACAGCTTATATACCTGGTATTGGTCATAACTTACAAGAACATTCTGTAGTATTAGTAAGAGGAGGAAGAGTCAAAGATTTACCTGGTGTAAGATATCATATTGTTAGAGGAACTCTTGATGCTGTAGGAGTAAAAGATCGTCAACAAGGGCGTTCTAGTGCGTTGTATATCATCATCTTAATATTCGTATTATAAATTAATACCATGTTAATTGTTAAAACATGTAAATATAGCTGACTGTAAAATAGAAATATTGTGAAGGGACTAAAGCAGGCTAAAATAAATTAAATATTTAAATATCTAAGGTTTATTTATTAGATAGAAAAGTATTCCCTAACTTATTTTTAATAAAAAAAAAATAACTTTAACTTTTTTGGAACGAGTTAAAGAAAAAAACAAAAACTAAAAAATTAACATAAATTTTTTTTCACTTTTTTTTTAAACCTAAAGATTTTATCGTAAAATTAATAAAATACAGGATTTTCTGAAAAAAGAAAACGGATACTCAATTTAAAATGAGTAAGTATTAAAAATAAAAAAAAAAATATATATATATATATGTATTTTTTTAATTTTTAATATCGAAAGCCGTATTCAATAAAAGTTGTACATACGGTTTGAAGGGAGATTTTTAATACTTTTAATTAATCTACCCTACAATATGGAGTAAAAAAGCCAAAATAAACTATTTAGTTTTTTGATTTTAATAAATTATTTAATTCTTTTTTAATATTATGTCACGTCGCAGTACTATAGAAAAAAAAACGGCAAAATCTGATCCAATTTACCGTAATCGATTAGTAAATATGATGGTTAATCGAATTATTAAACATGGAAAAAAATCATTAGCTTATCGAATTCTTTATAAAGCAATGAAAGATATTAAACAAAAAACGAAAAAAAATCCACTATCAGTGTTACGTCAAGCTATACGTAGAGTAACTCCTAATGTAACAGTAAAAGCGAGACGTTTAGGTGGATCAACTTATCAAGTACCGATTGAAATAAAGTCTGCACAAGGAAAAGCTCTTGCTATTCGTTGGTTATTAGGAGCATCTAGAAAACGTTCAGGTCGAAATATGGCTTTTAAATCAAGTTATGAATCAATAGATGCTGCTAGAGATAATGGGGATGCAATACGCAAAAAAGAAGAAACTCATAGAATGGCTGAAGCTAATAGAGCTTTTGCCCATTTTCGTTGATTTTTTCTAAGAATAAAAAAAAATGTATTTTATTAGAAAATAAAAAAAAAATATATATACATAATTTTTTTTTAAAAAGAATTAATATTTTGTAAATAAGTTATTAGTAAAAATTATAATAATTTTTACTAATAACTTATTTGCAAAATATACAAATACTATAATTTTTTTACATATCGAGAAAATTTTTATGAACTTAGAATTTGATCTTTCTTTTTTTTATGCAAGTACTATTTTGCCTGAATGCATTCTTATTTTTTCCTTAATAATTATTTTAATATTAGATTTAATTTTAGAAATAAAAAATAAATCTTTATTATTTTATTCTATTTCTTTATTAAGTTTATCCTTAAGTATTATTGTTTTACTCTTCCAATTACAAAAAGAATCCACTATTAGTTTTTCAGGTAATTTTCAAGATGATAACTTCACTAGAATATTTCAAATTTTTATAGCTTTATGTTCAACATTATGTATTCCTTTATCCATCGATTTTATTGAATGTACAAAATTATCAATAACGGAATTTCTTATTTTCATATTAACAGCAACTATAGGAGGAATGTTTTTATGTGGCGCCAACGATCTAATTACTATTTTTGTATCTCTAGAATGTTTAAGTTTATGTTCATACTTATTATCTGGTTATACTAAAAAAGACGTTCGATCTAACGAAGCTGTTATGAAATATTTACTTATAGGTGGAACAAGTTCATCTATTTTAATTTATGGTTTTTCTTGGTTATATGGCTTATCGGCAGGAGAATTTCAACTTCAAAAAATAGCGAATGGACTTATAAATACAGAAATGTATAATTCTTCAGGAACTTTACTTGGACCTATATCCATTATTGCAGGAATTGGATTTAAACTTTCTTTAGTACCTTTTCATCAATGGACTCCCGATGTATATGAAGGAGTGTGATTCGTTTTCTATAAATAAAAAACATAATTTTTTATTGTGTTTACGATATTTATAAATATTTTATAGACATGCAAAATAACAAAAAATTATTATTTTCACTTAAAATAAAACAGAACTTTTATTAATATTAAATAAATCTTTTTTAATAAATTTAAATTGAATCGGAAATAGAACAAAGTTAAAATAATAAAAAAAAATAAGTTGATTATTAGGGGGTAATTTGGAAAAAAATGGTATAAATAAAATAAATTAAAATTTTTAAGTATTTAAAAATATTATTCAGTAATCTTTTTTCCTTCAAGGATTATAAGTGTGGTATACATATCCATTTGAAGAAAGAGGCCCTAAAATAAAAAATTCATGACTATTAAAACGAAAAAATTTAGATTTTTTTTTTATTCAATAACAAAAGTAATTGAAATTTTGAGATTAGAAGAGATGACTAAAACAGGATTCCTCGTAAAGTTTAATTTCAATAAAATTATAATATTTAATTTTCAAAATTTTATGTGCATACACGAGGAAAGTAATCTAAATTAGACTATTACTTAGGAGCTGTGTGAAATAAAAATTTCATGCACAGTTTTGAATGAGAGAAAAGAATGAGTAATCTTCGTTTCGATTCTAACTCCCCTACACCAGTCGTTGCTTTTCTTTCGGTTGCTTCAAAAATAGCAGGTTTAGCTTTATTAGCTCGTCTTTCGAATATTGTTTTTCCCTTCCTCTCCAACCAATGGCACTTTATTCTAGAAATATTAGCTATTTGCAGTATGATATTAGGTAATTCAGTAGCTATTACTCAAACAAGTATGAAACGTATGCTTGCATATTCTTCAATAAGTCAAATTGGGTATTTAATGATTGGAATAATTATTGGGGATTTCAATGGATATACAAGTATGATAGTTTATTTACTATTTTATATATTTATGAATTTAGGAACTTTTGCTTGTATTATATTATTCGGATTACGTACAGGAACAGATAATATTCGAGATTATAGTGGATTAATTTTAAAAGATCCTTTATTAACATTTTCTTCCGCTTCATGTTTATTGTCTTTAGGAGGTATCCCCCCATTATCTGGTTTTTTTGGAAAACTTTATTTATTTTGGTGTGCATGGAAAGATGGATTATATCTTCTAGTTTTTATAGGGCTTTTCACAAGTATTATTTCCATATATTATTATTTAAAAATAGTTAAATTATTAATTACTTCAGAAAATAAAGAAATTGCTTCTTATATACAAACATATACTGGATTTTCTTTTTCCATTTTTTACAAAAATTCAATTGAAATTAGTATAATTATTTGTGTAATTGCCTCTATGTTTTTAGGAATATTTATGAATCCCATTATTAATCTACTCCAAACTAATTTGAATTTAAATAGTTTTACACATATTTAATATATTTTTTTTTCCATTATTAAATATTTTTATTCTATTAGTAAAAATTTTAATTTGTTTTTTTACTTATGCTATATGTATAGCATAAGTAAAAAAACAAATTAAAATTAGATTTTTTATTTTTACCATTATATAATAATTAATTAAATATAATAATTTGTTTCTCACAAGCCTTGATGGTGAAATGGTAGACACGTAAGACTCAAAATCTTATGCTTTAAAGCGTGGAGGTTCGAGTCCTCTTCAAGGCAGTATTTTTTTAATAATAAAAAAAAAAATCTTATGTTATACTATTTATTTGATATCAATGATTTTATTAAACTAAAAAGAAAATAATATTTATTTTATTTAAAATATTTTTATTAATATTATTAAAATAATAATTATACTGATATAAAAAAGATATAAAAAATTAAAAATCAGATGATATTTTTTAGTATTGTAAACTAAACACTAATATAATAAACATATGGAAGTAAACATTCTTGCATTTATTGCTACTGCATTGTTCATTTTAATCCCTACAGCTTTTTTATTAATTCTTTATGTACAAACCGTTAGTCAGGGTAATTAATAATTTTTTTTTTTTCAATTATTAAGAATCTTGGATTTATCAAATAATATTGTATTTTTATTTAAATATTCAGTTTTTTACAATATTAAAATTTAAGTTAAAAAAACTAAAAAAATTATATATAATTTTTTTAGTTTTTTTAATTTCATTTATTTATTATTATATGATTCATATAGAATTAGGTCCTAGCACTATAGTAGGAATAGGCCTTATTATAGTAGGTATACTTTCATATGCCCCTCGAATAAGGGAACTTAATGTATCTAGAGGTGTGATTTAGAATGTACTTAAATAAATTATAAAATTTCAATTTATTTATTAATGATAATAAATAGAAAACTTGAAAAAAAAATTTTGATTTATCTAAAAAAAATCTATGGTTAAAATTTAACTTATTTTTCTAACATTCCGCAAACATATTTAAATCTTAAAATTAAAATGGAATTATAATTATATAAAAAAGAAAGATATAAAAAATAAAAAAAAAAGTCTGTTATATATTATATAGAGCTTTTATTTAATTAATTTTTTGTTTCTCTAGAAATAAAATAATTTGATCCACGAAATAATAAATGAACCTAAAGATATTATTAAAATATTTGTAACATTAATGTTACAAATATTTTTTTTGATTAACTAAGTACGAATAAAATAAACCTGTTTTTTTAAATTATTTTAAATAGGTAAAAGATAATCCAAAAAGTTTTTGTTTAAAATTCTTTTTTATATTTACATACTTACTTGGATTTAGAGTATTTAAAATTTAAATTTTTTTTATTTTAATACTTAAGCCATAAAGAAATTAACATATCATATATGGTTTTTAGAGAGGGACATGTAATTAAAGAAAAACATTAATCTATCTCAATATTATGATTCTTTTTTTTCATCTATTGGCTTATTATGTGGAGGAATTCTTATTTTTCAAGGTTGGCGCCTAGATCCAATTCTTTCATTATCACAAATACTTTTAAGTGGAACAGCTATTTTTTTCATAGCGGAAAGTTTATATTTACGTAATAATAAGATTAATTTTACAATTTTTTCTAAAGAAAAAAATAATCCTTTTATTTTAAAAAAAGAAAATTTAGAAGAAAATACAACTTGTAAAAAAATAAAATTAAAAAGAAAATTTTATAAAGGATGGGAAAAAATTGATTATACTTTTTTTATTTCTTATACAATTTAAATAGTATAGTTATAGTCTAATTAGTTTAATATTTTTTATTTTTAATATTAAAAATAAAAAATATTAAACTAATTCATTTTTCAATCGGATTTTTTAATTTACTTTATTTTCTCCCTAGACTGGAAGTAAAAGAAAATACGAAAATTATTCTTATAACACCAAAAATAATATTTACTATATATATTTTTATGAATGTTAAATCCAAATTTCTATTTAATTAATAAATATTCATTTATTTTTTACAATTTTTTTAATCTCAAACTATATCTCTACCTTATAAATAAATATATATATATAACTATTTCTATTAATTATTATTTTTTTTATAATAACACTTGCTTTTTTTTCTCATTTGATTTATTCTTAATATTAGGATTGTCTATTAATGATAGATTTAAATAGAAAATAAAGTAATAGGCTATATCAAAATATAGAGCAATACCTTTTTTTGTTTAAAATATGACATAATAGATAATCCAAATTTTTTTTATATTTTATTTCTATTATTATTGAGGCGACACCCAGATTCGAACTGGGGATAAAGGATTTGCAGTCCTCTGCCTTACCACTTGGCCATATCGCCTTTTTTTTCCAAATAAAACTTTTGGTAAAAATTGTATAATTTTTTTTTTATTACTATAATTTTTTAATTTATTAATAATAAACTATATTATTATTATAAAACTTAATTAATTTTTAATCAAGTATCTTTTTTTTTTTTAGATCTTAAATAAAAAATATTTAACATAATGAAAAATTGTAATAAAATAAAAAAACTTAACAAAAATATTTTTTTTTATGCAATTAGATATAAAATAAAAATAATTCGATTTGTTATTATAAAACAAACTCTAACACTATTTTAGAGGAATAAAAAACTACGGAAATTTTTGTACTCCCTGAATTTGGAAAAATACAATTTGAAGGATTTCATCGTTTTATTTATAAAGGTTTAATTGAAGAACCTAGTTATTTTCCTAAAATTAAAGATGCAGATCATGAATTTGAATTCCGATTATTAGATAAAGAATACAAATTGGCAGAACCTTTAATAAAAGAAAGAGATGCTGTATATCAATCAAATACATATTCCTCAGATTTATATGTACCAACTCAATTAGCTCGAAAAAGAAAAACACAAAAACAAACTGTATTTATTGGAAGTATTCCTTTAATGAATTCTCAAGGTACTTTTGTAGTTAATGGTGTTGCAAGAGTAATTATCAATCAAATCTTAAGAAGTCCAGGTATTTACTATAATTCAGAACTAGATCATAACGGAATTTTTATATATACAAGTACAATTATTTCTGATTGGGGAGGAAGATTAAAATTAGAAATTGATAGCAAAACGAGAATTTGGGCTCGTATAAGTAAAAAACGAAAAGTTTCTATTTTAGTTTCATTACTAGCCATGGGTCTAACCATAAAACAGGTTTTGGACAGTGTTTGTTCTCCAAAAATTTTTTTGGACGTCCTAAAGAAAAAGAAGAAAAAAGAACAGCCTCAATCTACTGAGGATGCTATAGTAGAGCTTTATAAACAATTATATTGTATAGGCGGAGATATTGTATTTTCGGAATCTATACGTAAAGAATTACAAAAAAAATTTTTTCAGCAAAGATGTGAATTAGGAAAAATTGGTCGATTAAATTTGAATAAAAAACTTAATCTTAACGTACCTGAAAATGAATATTTTTTATTACCACACGATATTTTAGCCGCTATAGATTATTTGATAAAAATAAAGTTTGGTATTGGTACACTTGATGATATAGACAATTTAAAAAACCGTCGTATTCGCTCCGTAGCAGATTTATCACAAGATCAATCAAAATTAGCATTAACACGTTTAGAAAATTCAGTGCGACAAACTCTGCGTGGGGCGACTAAGCGAAAACGTTTACCTAATCCTAAAAATTTAGTTACTCCAACTCCATTAATAGCTACTTTTAAAGAATTTTTCGGATCACATCCTCTATCCCAATTTCTAGATCAAACTAATCCATTAACAGAAATAGTTCATAAACGAAGATTAAGTTCTTTAGGTCCTGGAGGATTAACACGACGAACAGCTAGCTTTCAAGTACGAGATATTCATTTTAGTCATTATGGACGTATTTGTCCTATCGAAACATCTGAAGGTATGAATGCCGGACTTATTGCATCATTAGCAATTCATGCAAAAGTAAATCATTGGGGATCTCTAGAAAGTCCTTTTTATAAAATATCTAAAATTTCTAAAGAAGAAAAAATTATTTATTTATCTGCCGGAGAAGACGAATATTATCGAATAGCTACCGGAAATTGTTTAGCTTTAGATCGAGATACACAAAAAATACAAATAACTCCAGCTCGATATCGACAAGAATTTTTAGCTATTGCTTGGGAACAAATACATCTTCGAAGTATTTATCCTTTACAATATTTTTCTGTTGGCGCTTCGTTAATTCCTTTCTCAGAACATAATGATGCAAATCGTGCTTTAATGGGATCTAATATGCAACGTCAAGCCGTTCCACTTATAAAACTTGAAAAATGTATTGTAGGAACAGGTTTAGAAAGTCAAGCAGCTCTTGATTCTGGAAGTGTTGTTATTGCAAAACAAAGTGGAAAGATTTTATATAGTGATGGTGAAAAAATAAATTTAATTGATATTGATAAAAAAAAAACAACTACATTTTTAACAATATATCAGCGCTCAAATAATAGTACTTGTATGCATCAAAAGATACAAGTTACTCGACAAAACTTTTTGAAAAAAGGACAAATTTTGGCAGATGGTGCAGCAACTTCAAAAGGAGAATTAGCTTTAGGAAAAAATATTTTAGTAGCATATATGCCATGGGAAGGATATAATTTTGAAGACGCAATACTTATTAATGAACGTCTAATATATGAAGATATTTACACATCAATTCATATTGAAAGATATGAAATTAAATCTCGCACTACGAGTCAAGGCCCTGAAAAAATTACTAAAGAAATACCTCATTTAGAGAATAGTGTACTGCGTCATTTAGATAAAAATGGGCTTGTATTATTAGGATCATGGGTAGAAACAGGAGATGTTTCAGTAGGGAAATTAACACCTCAGGAAACAGAAGAATCATTACGTGCTCCAGAAGGAAAACTATTACAAGCTATATTTGGTATTCAAGTAGCTACTGCAAAAGAAACTTGTCTTAAAGTTCCTTCAGGCGGAAAAGGACGAGTTATTGATGTCCGATGGATTTCCAAAAAAGAAAATTCTAGTAATTACGAAAAAATAATACATGTTTATATAGCACAGAAACGGAAAATACAAGTAGGGGATAAAGTAGCTGGAAGACATGGTAATAAAGGTATTATTTCAAAAATTTTACCTAGACAAGATATGCCATATTTACAAGATGGCACACCAATTGATATGGTATTAAGTCCCTTAGGAGTACCTTCGCGAATGAATGTAGGACAAATTTTTGAATGCTTACTTGGTTTAGCCGGACATTTGTCAAAAAAACATTATCGAATAACCCCTTTTGATGAAAGATATGAACGAGAAGCTTCGAGAAAATTAGTTTTTTCAGAACTTTATGAGGCAAGTATGAAAACAGGAAACCCTTGGTTATTTGAAACTGAAAATCCTGGAAAAAGTCGTTTAATAGATGGAAGAACTGGAGAAATATTTGAACAGTCTGTTACAGTAGGAAAAGCTTATATGCTAAAATTGATTCATCAAGTTGACGATAAAATTCACGCACGCTCTAGTGGACCTTATGCACTTGTTACTCAACAACCTCTTAGGGGAAGATCCAGACGTGGGGGACAAAGAGTAGGAGAAATGGAAGTCTGGGCTTTAGAAGGATTTGGTGTTGCTTATATCTTACAAGAAATGCTTACTATTAAATCTGATCATATACATGCTCGCTATGAAGTACTTGGTGCTATTATCATGGGAGAGCCAATACCTAAACCTAGCACTGCTCCAGAATCCTTTCGATTACTTGTTCGAGAATTACGATCTTTATCGTTAGAATTGGATCATTCCGTCATATTTGAAAAAAACTTAAATATAAATTTTAAAGACGTTTAATAGAAAAAATAAATTTAAATTTTATGATTCATCAAGAAAAATATCAACATCTTCGAATTAGATTAGCTTCTTCTGAACAAATACGCAGTTGGGCTGAAAGAATTTTACCTAATGGAGAACTTGTCGGGCAAGTAACAAAACCATATACTTTACATTATAAAACACATAAACCTGAAAAAGATGGATTATTTTGTGAACGTATTTTTGGTCCTATCAAAAGTGGACTTTGCGCCTGTGGAAAATATCAAACAATTGAGAAATATCCAAAATTTTGTGAACAATGTGGAGTTGAATTTATTGAATCACGTGTTCGCAGATATCGAATGGGCTACATTAAATTAGGTTGTTCCGTAACACATGTATGGTATTTAAAGCGCTTACCTAGTTATATTGCAAATCTCTTAGCTAAACCTCTTAAAGAATTAGAAAGTCTAGTATATTGCGATGTGTGACTTGTTTATTGAACTTAATTATACAGATTTAATTAAAACTGTTATCCTATTTTATTTATTATAAGGATATCGCTAGTTTTGATATGTTTCTCAAAAAAAGTAACATAAAACTCAAAAAAAAAATTTTAAAGTACTTGATCTAGGGTTTATATTTACATATATATAAATATATAAATATTTATTATTTTTATGTATTTTATATAAATATTTTTCTCCGTTATTTAGAGATTTCGTAAAAAATAAGATTTAGTAAAAAAAATGATTACTATATTTATTTATAATGGATATTGCAGTTTATTCATCGTATATATACGCTAAATAATATTATACCCATCGAAATAGAACGAAAACCTAAAGGATCATAAAAATAGATATATATAAACAAGAGAATTTCTTATTAATTTTAAAAACATTGGAGGTATTTTTGTAAAAAAATATATCATTTGAAGAAAGTAAGATTACTCAAAAATAAAAATTTAATTGAAATTTATAATAGAACTTGAGTAATAAATAGTAATAAATTAATAATAAATTATTAATTTTATATAAAAAAATAAAATTTACATATAAAAAGGGTATAAATATCTATATATTATTATTAATATATTAAAACAAATAAATATATATAGGATTTATATTTCTATCATAATAACACTAAAAATTCTATTATTATTAAAATAAATTTAATGCTATTTGAGCCGGATGAAAAAAAATTTTCATGTCCGATTCTTAGGGGGGGAATTAGAAAAAAGAAAAAAACCTATCCCAATCTTTTTCTTGCTAGACCCATTTTAAAAAAACCTATTTTATTAAAATTACGAGGTTTATTTAAATATGAAGATCAATCTTGGAGAGACATATTTCCTCGTTTTTTTTCTTCACGTGGATTTGAAGCATTTCAGATTAGAGAAATAGCTACTGGGGGTGATGCTATTAAAAAACAATTAAGTAATATAGATCTCAAAGTAGTTATAGATTATGCATATTTAGAATGGAAAGAATTGGTGGAACAAAAGTCTACAGGAAATGAATGGGAAGATCGAAAAATTCAAAGAAGAAAAGATCTTTTGGTGAGACGTATAAAATTAGCAAAACAATTCCTTCAAACGGATATAAAACCAGAGTGGATGGTTTTATCTTTTTTACCAGTTCTTCCACCTGAATTACGGCCTATGGTTGAATTAGGCGAAGGCGAATTAATTACTTCTGATCTAAATGAACTATATCGAAGAGTTATTTATCGAAATAATACTCTCATTGATTTTTCGGCTAGAAGCGGCTCTACACCAGGAGGTTTAGTTATTTGCCAAACCAGATTAGTACAAGAAGCTGTAGATGCACCTATTGATAATGGTATTCGTGGACAACCTATGAAAGATAGTCATAATAGACCTTATAAATCTTTTTCCGACGTTATTGAAGGAAAAGAAGGACGCTTTCGTGAAAATTTACTCGGAAAACGAGTTGATTATTCGGGACGATCTGTTATTATAGTCGGTCCGTCTCTTCCATTACATCAATGTGGATTACCACGAGAAATGGCAATAGAATTATTTCAAGCTTTTGTTATTCGAGCTTTAATCGGAAAACATCTTGCTCCTAATCTAAGAGCAGCTAAAGGTATGATTCAAAATAAAGAGTCTATTATATGGAAATTACTTCAGGAAATTATGCAAGGACATCCTATCTTATTAAATAGAGCACCTACTTTACATAGATTAGGCATACAAGCATTTCAACCTATTTTAATAAAAGGTCGCGCTATTCGTTTACATCCATTAGTCTGCGGGGGGTTTAATGCAGATTTCGACGGAGATCAAATGGCTGTTCATATACCATTATCTCTAGAAGCTCAAGCTGAAGCACGATTACTTATGTTTTCTCACACAAACCTTTTGTCTCCTGCCACAGGAGATCCTGTTTCTGTACCAAGTCAAGATATGCTTCTCGGACTTTATATATTAACAATTGAAAATTATCAAGGTATTTATGGCAACAAAAGTCATCCTTATGAACATAATAATAAAGTTCTTTTAAATAAAACACCTTATTTTTATAGTTATGATGATGTAATGAAAGCTCAAAAACAACAAAAAATTAAATTACATAGTCCTTTATGGCTTCGGTGGGAGACGGAATTACGAATACTTACATCAATAAATCGTGAAAAGCCTATTGAAATTCAATATAACTCTTCTGGTATTTTTTCTAAAATCTATGAACATTACCAACTTAAAAAAAATAAAAAAGAAAAAATTATTAATTTTTATATTTGCACAACCGTTGGTCGTGTTATATCTAATCAACAAATAGAAGAAGCTATTCAAGGTACTTTGAAAGCTTTGCGGTTTCGAGATAAATCTTTACCAGCAATAATTATATAATATTCATTTTTTTCTATAGATATAAATTTGAAAAAGTCAGATAAATGGCTTGAATCTATTGGTATATCCTGTTTATGACAATAAAGAGGTTTTTTATTATGGCAGAAACAGCCTTCTATAATAAAGTGATGGATAGAACTGCCATAAAACAGTTTATCAGCAGATTAATTGCTCACTTTGGTATTACATATACAACACATATTCTAGATCAACTTAAAAATATAGGCTTTAAACAAGCCACTCAAGCCGCAATTTCGTTAGGAATTGATGATCTTTTAACAGCACCTTCAAAAAGTTGGTTGATCCAAGATGCAGAACAACAAGGTTATACTTCTGAAAAAAATTATCGTTATGGAAACGTTCATGCAGTAGAAAAATTGCGCCAATTGATTGAAACATGGTATGCAACAAGTGAATATTTGAAACAAGAAATGAATCCTAATTTTCGAATGACAGATCCATTAAATCCAGTACATATGATGTCTTTTTCCGGAGCTCGAGGAAGTACATCACAAGTTCATCAGTTAGTAGGTATGCGAGGTTTAATGTCAGACCCTCAAGGTCAAATTATTGATTTACCCATTCAAAGTAATTTTCGTGAAGGATTATCATTAACAGAATATATTATTTCTTGCTATGGCGCTCGTAAAGGAGTCGTTGATACGGCAGTACGAACATCAGATGCTGGATATCTTACACGTAGATTGGTTGAAGTAGTTCAGCATATTGTAGTACGAAAAGTGGATTGTGGCACTTTTCAAGGTATTTCTGTAACTCCTTGGCGCGATACTTATAAAAAAAATAATAATCAACAAAAATTAATTGGTCGTATATTAGCAGAAAATATATATATAAATCAAAGATGTATTGCTATTCGTAATCAAGATATTACAATTGATCTAGCTCTTTTGTTAGTATCTATTAAAAAAAAACCGATTTTTATACGTTCTCCTTTAACTTGTAAAAGCATGTTATGGATTTGTCAATTATGCTACGGATGGAGTCTTACTCACGGTAATTTAATAGAATTAGGCGAAGCTGTAGGTATTATTGCGGGACAATCAATTGGAGAACCAGGTACTCAGTTAACATTAAGAACGTCTCATACTGGTGGAGTTTTTACAGGTGATATTGCGGAGCATGTACGAACACCATTTAATGGAATTATTCAATTTGATAGAGATTCAGTTTATCCTACACGTACTCGCCACGGTCATCCTGCATGGATATGTAATAATAATTTATCTGTCATTATTAAAAGTAAAAAAAAATTACATAATTTTATTATTCCATCACAAAGTATGCTTTTAGTTCAAAGTAATCAATATGTAGAATCAAAGCAAGTTATTGCAGAAATTCGTGCTAAAATATCTCCTTTTAAAGAAAAAGTTCAAAAACATATTTATTCAAATTTATCTGGAGAAATGCATTGGAGTACCAAAGTTCAACATGCATCTGAATATATACATAGTAATGTTCATCTCTTATGTATGACGGGCCATATCTGGATATTAGCAGGACATTTCGAAAAATTTAATGAATCTTTTTTTATATTCTATCGCAATCAGGATAAATTAGATAAGAAACTTCCGATTGCAAATAAAATTTTGAGTTATTATAAAACTCAAGAAAATTGTTTAGATAACTTTTGGAATTTTATTTATTCCAGTATTATTCTATATAGTTATAATTTCTTGAGAAGTAGAAAGAGAAAAAAAAATATTTTTTTTTTTGATGAAAAAAATATATATGAAAAAAAGCCTATATTTCAATTTATTCTCGAAATACCAAAAAACGGCATCTTAAAAGAAAATGATATTTTTGCTACTTTTAATGATCCTAAATATAGAATAAAAAATTCAGGAATTATAAAATATGGTACTATCAAAGTTGATTTTATTAATAAAAAAGAAGATTTTTTTGCAGAGTCAAAAAATAAGAATACTAGATCAAGATATAAAATAATAAAAGAAGGTAATTTTTTCTTTCTTCCTGAAGAAGTATATAATTTAGATCAATCTCTTTTTTCTTCTATTTTGGTAAAAAATAATAGTTTTGTTAAAGCAGGCACAAAAATAACTTCCACTGTTATTAGTAAAGTCACAGGCTTTGTCAAAATTAAAAAAAAAACGAATAACTTTGAAATAAAAATATTACCTGGAAGTATATATTATCCTAAAGAAAAACAAAAAAACTTTAAACAAAATGGTATTTTAATACCCCCTGGAGAAAAAATTTTTGAAAAATTTCGAGCTAAAAATTGGATTTATCTTGAATGGATTGTACTTTCCAAAGAAAATTCTTTTTTTTTTATTAGACCAACAATAGAATATAAAATAACATCTAATGAAAATTCTTTAAATTTACCAATACCTTTTTTTCTAGATTTCTTAAAAGAACAACAAACAGTTAAAATTCAAACTGTTAAATATATTTTTTACAAAGATGGTGAAGAAATTGAAATTGTTAATAATACTGAGATTCAACTAATTCAAAGCTGTTTAATATTAAATTGGGAAACAAAAATATTTATAAAAGAAGCTCATATTTCTTTTGTAAAAATACGTATTAATAAAATTATCAGATTCTTTTTCCAAATAAATTTAATAAAATATTTAAGTTTTAATCATAAAGAAAAAGAAAATAACATTATTATTAACTATTTTTTTTATAAAAAAAAATATATTATTGATCAAAATTTGAGTAAAAAAGATGTATTGTTCAATAAAACTTGGGGTATTATTCGTACCCTCTCGAGAAAAAACCAAGAAGAAGGCTCTTTTCTTGTTTCATCTCCATCAAATTCATTTCAAATTGATTTAGTTGAGAAAATAGAAGAAGATACAGAAGTAGAAAATAATGTAGAAAAAAGTTTAATTTATGAACAAAAAAAAATAATTAAAGATTTTAATCTAAAAAAAAAAAAAAGTTTTATGAAACAAAATTTTATAGAATTTTTAGGGTTTTTAGGCCATTTACAAAATATTACAAAATTGATTCAACCTTTTTCTCATATAAAATTTAATAATAAATTAACGTTAATTAATTTTTCAATTATTGATAATTTCGAAAAAAAAAAAGAACTAACTGCATGGTACTTTTTAGATGAAAATAAAAAAACTCATAAATTTGTTTTAACTAAAAATAATATTTTTAATTTATTAATTTGGTCTTTTTCTTCATTTTTTTTTAAAAAAAATAAAACTCAATTAGTTAATCTTGGAAATTTTATTTGCGATGGCTTTTCCATATCTAAATATCAGCATTTTCGTGAATCTGGTCAAATTATAGCTATTTATGAAGACCTTTCTTCCGTAATTAGATTAGCTAAGCCATATTTAACCACTGGTAAAGCTACAATTCATAACAATTATGGTGAAATTGTGAAAGAAGGAGATACATTAATAACTTTAGTATATGAAAGATTGAAATCGGGAGATATTATTCAAGGGCTTCCTAAAGTTGAGCAGTTATTAGAAGCTCGTCCAATAAATTCCGTTTTTATTAATTTGGAAAAAGGTTTTGAAAATTGGAATAAAGACATGACAAATTTTTTTGGAAGTCTATGGGGTTATTTTTTGAGTTCCCGAATTAGTATGGAACAGAGTCAATTAAATTTGGTTGATCAAATTCAAAAAGTTTACCGATCACAAGGGGTACAAATATCGGATAAGCATATAGAAATTATTGTACGTCAAATGACTTCTAAAGTTGTTACTTTAGAAGATGGAATGATTAATGGTTTTTTACCTGGAGAATTGATTGAATTTACAAGAATAAAAAGAATGAATCGTGCTTTGGAAGAAATTATTCCTTATAAACCTGTATTGTTGGGTATAACAAAAGCCTCTCTTAATACTCAAAGTTTTATATCAGAAGCTAGTTTTCAAGAAACTACCCGCGTGTTGGCAAAAGCAGCTTTGCGGGGTCGGATTGATTGGTTAAAAGGTTTGAAAGAAAATGTTATTCTTGGTGGAATAGTTCCTGCAGGTACTGGCTGTCAAGAAGTTATTTGGCAAATAATTTTGGAAAAACAAAAAAATATTTTATTAAAAAAAAAAAAGAAAAAATTATTTGATAATAAAGTAAAAGATATTTTTTTATATAAAAAATTTTCTATTTTTTTTACTTCAGATCAAATTCATAAAAAATTAAAGCAGTAATTTTTTGAAATAAGTAGCAATAAATAAATTCAATTAAATTATCTAAAATTTTTTAGATAAGTTATTGAATGAACAAATAAATATCCATTTACGAAAAAATTTAAAAAATGTATTGATTTTAGTCTAAATATAAAAAGAAATTAGACTTTTTTATAGAAAAAAAATGAAACAAAAACATTGGAATATTAATTTAGAAGAAATGATGGAAGCAGGAGTACATTTTGGTCATCAGGCTCGAAAATGGAATCCTAAAATGGCTTCTTATATTTTTACAGAACGAAAAGGTATTCATATTTTAAATCTTACTCAAACAGCTCGTTTTTTATCAGAAGCTTGCGATTTAGTAGCTAATGCCTCAAGTAAAGGTAAACAGTTTTTAATTGTAGGTACAAAATATCAAGCAGCTGATTTAGTAGCATCAGCTTCTATAAAAGCTCGATGTCATTATGTAAATCAAAAGTGGCTTGGCGGTATGTTAACCAATTGGTCAACTATAGAAAAACGTCTTCAAAGATTTAAGGATTTAGAAAATAAAGAAAAAACAGGAGTATTTAATCAACTTCCAAAAAAAGAAGCGGCAAATTTAAAAAGACAATTAACTCAACTTCAAAAATATTTAAATGGAATTAAATATATGACAAGTTTACCGGATATTGTAATAATAATAGACCAACAAAAAGAAATCACCGCTATTCAAGAATGTAGAACTTTAGGTATTCCAACAATTTGTTTAGTTGATACAGATTGTGATCCGGATCTTACAGATATACCAATTCCAGCAAATGATGATGCTCGAGCGTCTATTCGATGGATCTTAAATAAATTAAAATTAGCTATTATTGCAGGTCGTTGTAATTCCACAACAATCGAATAATTATTTTAGCAAAAGACCATTTTTTTATTTTATTATTCATTACTATTTTAAAACTTAAAAATATATTACAATAAAAATAAATATTTTATTGTAATAAATATGTTATAACATAATAAAAAGGTTTAGAACAATAAGACATTTAAATACTAGAATTGTTTATAAAATTCATTTCTATTTTTCATAGTTAATCTTTAGAAGGGGTAATATGCATACTGCACAATTTTTCATTAGCACACTTAATAATTTATATGAAATATCTGGTGTGGAAGTAGGTCAACACTTCTATTGGCAAATAGGCAGTTTTCAAGTTCACGCACAAGTACTTATAACTTCCTGGATTGTTATTTCTATCTTATTAAGTTTAGCTATTTTCGCAACGCGCGATTTACAAACTATTCCAACCAGTGGTCAAAATTTTGTCGAATATGTTTTAGAATTTATTCGAGATTTGACTAGAACTCAAATAGGAGAAGAAGAATATCGACCTTGGGTACCTTTTATAGGAACTATGTTTTTATCTATTTCCGTCTCAAATTGGTCAGGCGCGCTTCTTCCTTGGAGAGTCTTTGAACTACCTCATGGAGAATTAGCTGCACCTACAAATGATATTAATACAACTGTTGCGTTAGCTTTATCAACCTCAGTAGCTTATTTTTACGCAGGTCTTCATAAAAAAGGTTTAAATTATTTTGGTAAATATATTCAACCAACTCCAGTACTTTTACCAATAAATATTTTAGAAGATTTTACAAAACCTTTATCGCTAAGTTTTCGACTTTTTGGAAATATATTAGCTGATGAGTTAGTAGTTGCTGTTCTTATTTCTTTAGTACCTTTGGTTATTCCTATACCTATGATGTTTTTAGGATTATTTACAAGTGCTATTCAAGCTTTAATATTTGCAACCTTAGCTGCAGCTTATATAGGGGAATCATTAGAAGGTCATCATTAAATTCCAAAAAATCAAAATAATAAGTATACATGTAGATATATTATAAATGCTTTAAGCATAATTATCTTTAAATAAAGAAAATAACTTAATTAACTTTAGATTTCAATTTTACATTGTAAATCCGATAATAAATTTTATGGGGTATAATAGTAAAAAGAAATTTAATAATTAAGAAAATTTATTTTATATTTTAACTAAAAAAGATTTTTTAATTATTATTATATTTCATTCAATAAAATTTAAATTTTTAAATAAACAAAAACTTTAATTTATTTTTTTTTAGTGATACTATCACTTTATTAAGAGACATCTTGAGTTAGTAACTGCTTAACCTAATTTCTTTTTAATAAAAATATAAGTAAATAAGTAAGCAATAGAGAATAGGTTTTTTTATATGGACCTTTTCTTAATTTTGTTGGAGGATATTATAATGAACCCCTTAATTTCTGCTGCGTCTGTTATTGCTGCTGGATCAGCTGTAGGTTTAGCTTCCATCGGACCTGGGATTGGTCAAGGCACTGCTGCTGGTCAAGCAGTAGAAGGGATTGCTAGACAACCAGAAGCAGAAGGTAAAATTCGAGGCACATTGTTATTAAGCTCAGCTTCTATGGAAGCTTCAACTATTTATGGTTCAGTTGCAGCTTCGGCACCTTCATCCGCAAATCCTTTCGTCTAAATTAAATTGTCTTGAAAATTTTATACTTTTTTATTTAAATCGTTTTTTTTTTAAGAACTAAAATGGGTAATCATTTTAGTTCTTAAAAAAAAAAACGATTTAATATTTAATTTAATATTTAAATTAAACAAAATTTATATTTATTTTTTGAAAAAAAAAAAGTTTTATAATTTTTGTTTTTATAAAAAGCAAATAAACTATTTTTCAATTATATTGCTAATTAGACTTAAAACTAAATAAATTAGTCTCTGTCTATAACTAAAAATTCAAGTTATTTTGAGGAAAAAACTCTGTAAAACTTAGATAACCTATTAATGGGAGAGAGAATATGCAAAATATTATTAATTTAGTTATTTCTTCAGGTTATTGGCCTATTGCCGGTAATTTTGGTCTAAATACAAATCTTTTAGAAACAAATTTAATTAATTTAAGTGTAGTGCTTGGTTTATTAGTTTACTTTGGAAAGGGAGTGTGTGCGGGTTAATTATTTGGATAAAACTGCTGGAATAATCCAGTTACACTTCAAAATAAAAAAAGTGTATAATTCCGACGAATTACTTCTAAACAAAATTTAGAACAACTATAGCATTTCGTAAAATTAGTAATTTTTTATTTCTTACTATTACTTTATTCGGAAATATTAAGAAAATGGTTAAAGCTAAAAAGCTTAAAGTCTAAGCGCCATTGGGGTTTTTCTTTCCCCCCAATATTTTATATATAAAAAATATAGAAACATATAATATAAAAACTTATTTAGAGACTAATTTGATATATAACACTCATATCAAACTAATTCTTGAATTTAATTTATTAAATAAATTATTATTATCTCTAAAAACTAACCAGTTTTGGTTTTTTATGCTAAATTGACAACCTAAAAAAAATATAATATTAAGTTATTCAAAAAAATAATCTTGCTGACAAATAAAATATTTTTTGTCAGAAGAGTCCTTAAATTTTTTTTATAATAAAAAAAAATATACAAAATTTTTGCAAATTATTTTGTGAAAAGATTAAGAAAGTGACAGGGGGCAGGCTTAGTTTTTCCGATTAAGCGAGAAAGCCGAATGAATTGAAAAATTCATGTTCGGTTTGGGAAGAGATTTAGAATTCGTTAAAATTTTCGATAAAGAATCTACTTTCATTAAACAATTTATTAAGTAATCGTAAACAGACTATCTTGAATACAATTAATGACGCGGAAAAACGATATAATGAAGCAACTGATAAACTTAATAAAGCTCGAACTCGTTTGGAACGAGCAAAAATAAAAGCAGATGAAATTCGTGTAAATGGTCTTTCTCAAATAGAAAGAGAAAAGAGAGAATTAGTAAATGCTGCTGATGAAGATTCAAAACGATTAGAAGATTCAAAAAATGCTACTATTCGTTTTGAAGAACAAAGAGCAATTGAGCAAGTTAGACAACAAGTTTCACGTCTTGCATTAGAAAGAGCGTTAGAAGCGTTAAATAAACGTTTAAATAACGAGTTACATTCACGCGTAATTGATTATCATATTGGCCTACTTAGAGCCATGGAAAGCACAACTAATTAGCTTTCATTAGTTTTATTTTTCAGAAAATTATTAACGAACGCTAATGGTAAATATTCGACCTGACGAAATTAGCAGTATTATCCGTAAACAAATAGAAGATTATAGTCAAGAGATAAAAGTAGTAAATGTGGGCACTGTACCTCAAGTAGGAGATGGTATTGCACGTATCTATGGTCTTGATAAAGTAATGGCTGGTGAGTTAGTTGAATTTGAAGACCGTAGTATCGGAATTGCTTTGAATTTAGAATCAGATAATGTTGGAGTTGTATTAATGGGTGATGGCCTAACTATTCAAGAAGGTAGCTCCGTAAAAGCAACAGGAAAGATTGCTCAAATACCTGTAAGTGACGCTTACTTAGGTAGGGTTGTAAATGCTTTAGCTCAACCTATTGATGGTAAAGGTCAAATATCAGCTTCCGAATTTAGATTAATAGAATCTTCAGCTCCTGGTATTATTTCAAGACGCTCTGTATATGAACCTATGCAAACAGGTCTTATTGCTATTGATTCTATGATTCCCATTGGGCGTGGCCAACGCGAATTGATTATTGGAGATCGACAAACTGGTAAAACAGCAGTAGCCACAGATACTATTTTAAATCAAAAAGGTCAAAATGTAATATGTGTTTATGTGGCGATCGGACAAAAAGCATCTTCGGTGGCACAAGTAGTTAATACTTTCGAAGAACGTGGTGCTTTAGAATATACAATTGTAGTAGCCGAAGCAGCAAATTCTCCTGCTACCTTACAGTATCTCGCTCCTTATACAGGAGCTGCTTTAGCAGAATATTTTATGTATCGTAAACAACATACTTTAATAATTTATGATGATCTTTCAAAACAAGCACAAGCTTATAGACAGATGTCTCTTTTATTGAGACGACCACCAGGTCGTGAAGCATATCCAGGAGATGTTTTTTATTTACATTCTCGCCTTTTAGAAAGAGCAGCTAAATTAAGTTCACAATTAGGTGAAGGAAGTATGACTGCTTTACCTATAGTAGAAACTCAAGCAGGAGATGTTTCAGCTTATATTCCTACGAATGTTATTTCTATCACTGATGGACAAATATTTTTATCAGCAGATTTATTTAATGCAGGAATTCGTCCTGCAATTAATGTAGGTATTTCTGTATCTAGAGTAGGATCGGCTGCTCAAATCAAAGCTATGAAACAAGTAGCTGGTAAGTTAAAACTAGAACTAGCTCAATTTGCAGAGTTAGAAGCATTTGCACAATTTGCATCTGATCTCGATAAAGCGACTCAAAACCAATTAGCGAGAGGTCAAAGATTACGCGAATTACTTAAACAATCTCAGTCATCTCCTTTAACTGTGGAAGAACAAGTAGCAACTATTTATACTGGAGTAAACGGATATTTAGATGTATCAGAAGTCGATCAAGTAAAGAAATTTCTTGTTCAATTACGTGAATATTTAATTACTAATAAACCTCAATTTGTAGAAATTGTACGTTCTACTAAAATTTTTACAGAACAAGCTGAAAATATTTTAAAAGAAGCTATTAAAGAACATACGGAGCTTTTTTTACTTCAAGAAGACAAATAAAAATTTAAGTATTTTTTAGTAAAAAGAAAAAAACCGAAAATAGAAAAAAAATTTCAGCTTTTTTCTTCTTACTAAAGAAACTTAAAAGGCAAATATTTTAAGATACAAAAAATAACAAAAGATTACGTCCAATAGGATTCGAACCTATACCGGAGGTTTAGAAGACCTCTGTCCTATCCATTAAACGATGGACGCTAATTGTACTTCTAATTTCAAAAAACTATAAGAAATGAATAATTCACTATTTTTATAAAAATAGTGAATTATTCATTTCTTATAAAGGGAATAAAGGCGGGTAGTGGGAATCGAACCCACATCATTAGCTTGGAAGGCTAAGGGTTAGAGTCGGCGCCTTTATCTAATTATCGCCTCTATTTCAAAACCGAACATGAAATTTTAATATCATACGGCTCCTCTATGAATTAGAAAAAATTTCTTCTATTCTATTTTGCATTCGAATAGATCCATACCATCTATGTTAGTTTTTTCATTATTTTCATCAGATAACTTCATAGATGATCCTTTTACAAACTTTTAATAAGAAAATTTATAATTACTTCGTTCTTTATTTCTATTAAAATAAATCATTAGGAAAATATTTTTTACCAAGCTTCAATAAAAATCTTAATAAATTTAGTAAACTAAACTTATTTTCTTAGAGCTAAATTGCTTTAATTTTTTTTTTTTTAATTAAAGATTCAGTTATGAAAAAAAATATTTTGGATTTCTATCCATAGATTTTCAGCTGAAAAAATTATAATTTCAAAAAAATTCCGTTTTGCTTTTTTTATTTTTGTCACTGTAGGAACTTTGCCTTTCTATTTCAAGAAAGATCTTAAATCTTTTTAGAAATAAAGTTATTGGTCAAGAATTTAAAATAAATTTAAAGACCCCTTAACTATGTTTAAGTTAATCGTAGAACGAATCACACTTTTACCACTAAACTATACCCGCTATGAGAATATTATAGCATAATTTTTTTTTTGTTCAAAATTATTTATTTTAATTTCTTTTTGCTTAAACTCCATCTCCGGAGATTCAATACTTAAATAAAAATTATTTCATTTCCGGAGATGGCTTTTAAATTCATAAATTGCCTTTTCGTGCCGCTAATAAAGCAATTACTAAAGGACCTGAACCAACTATTAAAGCCAAAGCAGTAAGCTGTGCAATAACCTCTAAATTCATTTTGGTTTAACCTCTCTGTTTTCAATTTGATTCTATGAAATTAAGAAAAAATTTTAGATTATTAAGAAAAAGATATCTATAGCAATATAGAATTAGGATCAGTACAATAATAAAAACCTATTAATTCAAAATTTTAATAATAAATTATAAAAATTTTGAATTAATTTGTTATTTATATTATAGATTTTCAGGAGAGAAAAAATGACATCAATTTCAGACAGTCAAATTATTGTAGCTCTTGTCAGTGCTTTTATAACAGGTATTTTGGCTTTAAGATTAGCTAAAAATTTGTATCAATAAATTGATTAATTTTTTATTTATTTACAAATACAAAAAAGGTAGCCTGGTCAGTAACAGTATCTGGCTAGGCTCGAATAAAATAAAAGACCTAATTAAATTTTTATATTAATAAATTATTTTATAATTTTATTTACTAAAATAAAATTTTATATTTTAGAAACATATATAAAAAACTAAAATAATATAAATAATCTAATATTATTATTGTCTAGACTTCCACTTCTACAGCATGTTATTATTTCTTGACTGGAGAGATGGCCGAGTGGTTTAAAGCGATGGATTGCTAATCCGTTGTACATCTTTTTTGTACCGAGGGTTCGAATCCCTCTCTCTCCTTCAACTAACAAATAAAATTTTTTTTTAATTAGAAAAACTTATTTTTATTTTTTTTATTTATTTCTTCATTTCGATAACATATTATATATAAAAAAATTATTCTTTACGTCCCGGATTACGACCAGGATCATTTGATAAAAATCCGAAAACAAAAAGAGAGACAAAAAAAATAATTACTGTATAAACGAAGAGCTTAAGAGTAAGCATAATGTAATCTCCGGGATCATTACTAGAAATAGAATAGAATAAATTAAAATAAAATAAAAAAACAAATTTTTATTTTTATAATTTTCTTTTATTATTTAAATCAAAATTATGGAGAAAGGAGGATTTGAACCCCCGTTAACATAAAAATAAAATAAGGCTACAATAATTTTAAAATAGGTGCAATTAACCGCTCTGCCATTTCTCCAATAGATACAAAATAAGTCTAAAAAAACGAATTAAATTATTGAATAAATTTTGAATCAATTAATTTACTAAAATCAATTAAACTTTTTTAACTCAATTATAATCAATAATTAATAATTAATAAATCATTAAAAAGTTATATTAAAATATTATATATTTATATAAAGAATCATAAATAAATATATATATAAGAAAAAATATTTCTATAGATCTATTATCTATTATACGTATATAAGGCGAAAGTGAAAAAAAATCACCTTCGCCTTTTAAATTAGAATAAAAAATAATTAAAAAAAAAAATTTAAATAAAGAATTTTAAATTATATTAGTAAAAAAAGATTATCTAAAACTTACAGAAGCTTGCCAAACAAAAGCTAATAGGAAAAAAAATACAGGAATAATCGGCATTATATCTACAATTGGATCAAAAATAGCATAAGCTTCAGGTAATTTAGCTAAAATGATACCATTTAAATGAAACGCGTTATCTAGATAAATATTAAACATAGCTAGCATTTATGTTCTCCAATAAAAATTATTATAATGATTTAATAAAAAATGAAAATTTTTTCATTAGTTAATAAAAAAAGCTCTTCGGTATATCTTACTATAGGTTTTATTAGTGTCAAAGAGGTTATATATTTCTAATAATAGCTGTTTCATCTTTTAATTCATAGTTTATTTTTTCCTAAAATCAAATAACTTTATTTGATAATGAAAATAGAAATAAAACAATTGACAAAATATCAATATAAGTATTTACTAATATTGTCTATTTATGGGGCGTCGCCAAGTGGTAAGGCAGCAGGTTTTGATCCTGTTACTCGGAGGTTCGAATCCTTCCGTCCCAGATTTATCATTTTCAATAACGAAATAAATAGAAAAAGATAAAAAGTTTAAAATAAAATATTAAAAAATTATTTTTATTATTAATAATTCATAATATATTGTATTAGAAATACCATATTATGACAATTACATAAATATGGCAAGGGATATTCCTATAGTGTACAATAAAAAAGATCACATTATTATTTATTGAAAGTTATAAAGAGATTATATTTATGAAATTAGCTTATTGGATGTATGCTGGACCTGCCCATATTGGAACTCTCCGTGTAGCCAGTTCTTTCAAAAATGTTCATGCTATTATGCATGCTCCTTTAGGAGACGATTACTTTAATGTAATGCGTTCAATGTTAGAAAGAGAAAGAGATTTTACTCCTGTAACAACTAGCATAGTAGATCGTCATGTATTAGCACGTGGATCTCAAGAAAAAGTTGTTGATAATATAACTAGGAAAGATAAAGAAGAACGCCCAGATTTAATTGTCTTAACACCAACATGTACTTCTAGTATTTTACAAGAAGATTTACAAAACTTTGTTGACAGAGCTTCTATCACTTCAAATTCAGATGTTATTCTGGCTGATGTAAATCATTATCGAGTTAATGAGCTTCAAGCCGCAGATAGAACTTTAGAACAAGTAGTTCGGTATTATTTGGAAAAGGCCCGCAGACAAGGAACCTTGGATCAATCTATAACAAAAGAACCTTCAGCAAATATTATTGGAATTTTTACACTAGGTTTCCATAATCAACACGATTGTCGTGAATTAAAGCGTTTGTTACAAGACTTGAATATTAAAGTTAATAAAGTAATTCCTGAAGGAGGTTCTGTAAAAGATCTTCAAGATTTACCAAAAGCTTGGTTTAATTTAGTTCCATATCGTGAAATAGGTTTAATGACAGCCATTTATTTAGAAAAAACTTTTGGAATACCTTATATATCTATTACACCAATGGGAATTGTAGATACAGCTGAATGTATCCGACAAATCGAAAAACATGTTAATAATTTAGTTTCTAATAAAAAATTTAATTATGAACCTTATATTGATCAGCAAACAAGCTTTGTTTCTCAAGCAGCTTGGTTTTCACGCTCTATCGATTGTCAAAATTTAACAGGAAAAAAAGCGGTTGTTTTTGGTGATGCAACTCATGCTGCTTCAATAACCAGGATTCTTGCTAGAGAAATGGGAATTCGTGTTAGTTGTACGGGTACCTATTGTAAACACGATGCAGAATGGTTTAAAGAGCAAGTTCAAGGATTTTGTGATGAAATATTGATTACAGATGATCATACTGAAGTAGGCGATATGATTGCTCGAATAGAGCCATCTGCAATATTTGGCACTCAAATGGAACGTCATATTGGTAAACGTCTCGATATTCCCTGTGGAGTTATTTCCTCACCAGTTCATATTCAAAATTTTCCATTAGGATATCGTCCTTTTTTAGGTTATGAAGGTACTAATCAAATTGCTGATTTAGTTTATAATTCGTTTACTTTAGGTATGGAAGATCATCTTTTAGAAATATTTGGTGGTCATGATACGAAGGAAGTAATTACGAAATCACTATCAACAGATACTGATCTAACTTGGAATCACGAGAGTCAACTAGAATTAAATAAAATACCTGGATTTGTTAGAGGTAAAATTAAAAGAAATACTGAAAAATTTGCGCGTCAAAATAATATTACCAATATTACTGTTGAAATAATGTATGCAGCCAAAGAAGCTTTAAGTGCTTAAAATTTTTTTAAATTAATTTTATATTTCAAGAAGTATTTTTTAATATTTTTAAAAGTAATAAAAAAAAAATATATATATATATTTTTTTTTTATAAATATTTTCATGAAAAAAAAGTATATATTATATAAAAGCTAGTTTTAAATTTTATTTTAGATGGCTAAAATAAAATTTAAAACTGTTAATAAAAAAAAGCAAAGATATTTGAACAAATTTAATTTAAAATTGTAGGAAAAGTTTATGAATCCCATTTTTTGTTTTATTCAGTTATTGTTTTATTATCCATTTTTTCTCTTTTCATTATATATTTATTTAGTATTTTTTATTCCAATAAAAAATACAATTAATATTGTCAACATATTTAGTTTTTTTTCAAATTCTATTAAAAATAAATTTGATTTTTATAAAAAATAATTTAAAAACTTCAAGCTTTTTTCCTTTTACTTTAAAATTTAAAGTAAAAAAAAGAAAGCTTGAAGTTTTAATGAAAAAAAGATTAAATTAAAGAATTTAAACAAAAAATTTATATCTTTTTTCTATACAGCATTGACAAAAATAATTTACTAACATATAATCATGTTGATATTTCTTAATATTTCTTGATTATATTAAAAATTTATATAACTTTATTTGAATCAAAAAAAGGTATAAAGTTATTTAATATTTCTAATCTTTTCAAAAAATTTTCTTTAAGAAGTACCTTTTTTTGCAGAAACAAAAACTAAGGGTTGCTAACTCAATGGTAGAGTACTCGGCTTTTAAGTGCGACTAAGGAATTTTATACATTTAGATGAAATACAAAATTCATCCAAACCATTGATAAAGGTTTGTAAGACTACGACTAATCTCAAAAAGAAATTTGCCAGAAAAAATAGCATGTCGTTTTTTTATTTTATATGCTCAAGTTGATAAAATTAATGGATAAAGCTAAATTGCTTGAATCAAAAGTAAAACCAGAAGAACGAGCTTCTATTCAAGAGAATCTATTTTGAATTCTTTTTATTAATTAGAAAGTTAGAATAAAATTAATAATCAATATAAAAGAGGTTTGGCCTTTTATTAAAATATAAGGCTATTTTTACTAAAAATGAATCCTAATATTTAAAAAATGTAAATAAATCACCAGTTTGCTGACTAAATTAAAGCAAAATTTTAAGTCAGGAGAGCAATCAAAAAAAGTTAATAATTTTTACTAATAACTAATAAATTCAATTAGTTTTTTTTATAAAATTGTTTAGTTTTATTCTAATAGATTGCACTATGTATCATTTTATATTCTAAGAGGTTGTTCAGATGAGAAGCATAGCAGAAATTTTGTACGAAATAGAAAAACTAGATAAAAATAAAAATAAACTTGTATGGCAACAGCGTTTTTTATACCCACTTTTATTTCAAGACGATCTTTATGCAATTGCTTATAACTATTCTCTTAATAGAATGAAGTTAAAAAAAGTAGAAAATTCTAATTTAGGTGAATGTTTTAGTTTTTTAACATTAAAACGTTTAATTAATAGGATGCGCCTAGAAAATAATAAGAACAAATTAAAGAAAAATTATAATAAAATTTTTGATCTTAATTATAATAACCATTTTTATTTGAAAGTAATTCGAGAAGGTTTTGCGATAATTTTCGAAATTTTTTTTTGTGTACAATCAGAAAAAACTTTTATAAAAGGATTTAACCAATGGACTAATTATCAATCTATTCACTCTGTATTTCCTTTTATAGAAGATAATTTTTTACATTCTAATTACGTTTTAAATACAAAAATACCTCATTTTTTTCATCCAGAACTTCTAATCCGAATTCTTCGTCGACGTATACAAGATACTTCTTTTTCTCATTCATTACGATTAATATTTTATAAAAATAACAAGTTAATTACTTTTAATACAAATTCTTTTTTTTCTCAAAAAGAAAGTAGTAGATTATCCATATTTTTATGGCATTATTATATTCGTGAACTAGAATTTTTTCTAATTAATCAGTGGAAATTCTTAAATTGTTGTAAATCTTTATCATATTTAACTTTATTAGATAAAACAGATTGTATGAAAAAAATGGAGTATATTATTAAAAATTCTTTATGGATGAAATTACAATTTTTTTTTTATAAAAAAAAAATGTCTTTTCATTATGTAAGATATGATAATAATTATATTATCGCAATAAGAAGTTCTAATTATTTAGCAGAAAAATGGAGTTTTTTTCTTTATAAATTTTGGTATTATTATTTTTACCATCTATTTAGACCTTCCAGGATAAACGTAAAAAAAATTTCTAAAAACTACTTTTCTTTTTTAGGTTATCTTTTTGGTATTCAAATAAAAAAAGTTTTAATTTCAATTAAAGGAATAGATAATTTAAAAAAAGTATATATTATAAAAAAAGAACTTTATTCTATTACTTTAATATCATCTTTAATTGAATTGTTAGCTAAAGAAAAATTTTGTGATACTTTAGGACATCCAATAAGTAAATTAGCTTGGACCACCTTAACAGATGACGAAATTTTTAATCGTTTTGATCAAATTTGGAAAAATTTTTTTTATTACTATAGCGGATGCAAAAATAAAAAAAACTTATATCAAGTACAATATATACTTCGATTTTCTTGTGCTAAAACATTAGCTTGCAAACATAAAAGCACTATACGCTATGTTTGGAAAAAGCATGGTTCAAATTTTTTTGCAAAATCTTTTTTTTTTAAAAAACAAGAACTAATTAATTTAAAATTTCTTAAATTATATCCTTCTATAAAAAAAATCTGGTATCTTGATATTCTTCAAATAAATTATTTGGCAAAATTATTACAAAAAAAAAATACTAGTAGTAAATAAAATAATTCAAATTAATCAAATTAACTGTTTAATAAAATTATTAATTTAATAATAATTAAGAAGTTACTCATAAAATTCTCAGATAGAATGACTACATAGAGAAAGCCGTGTGCGATAAAAATTGCAAGCACGGTTTGGGAAGAGGTGTTTTTATTTTTATTTAAAGAAATTAAATTCATCCACTTTCATCCGACGAGTTCCGGGTTCGAGCCCCGGGCAACCCATTTTAGTTTAGTCCAAATGACTAATTCTCTATATAAATTATTATCCAATATTATTTTTATAAAGAGATAATTTATGTGAGTACAAAAAAATTTGATCTAATTAATCTTTTTTTATAAATAAAAAAAATATTTTCATTTTAAAGAAGAGTTGACATAGTAATACATTTTGTGTAATACTATAAGTTAACAAGTTTATATACTTGGGTAACTTATTATTATTATCTTACAAACCAAGTTTTACCATGACCGCAACTTTAGAAAGACGCGAAAGCGCAAGCCTATGGGGTCGCTTCTGCGACTGGGTTACCAGCACTGAAAACCGCCTTTACATCGGATGGTTCGGTGTCGTAATGATCCCTACTCTATTAACTGCAACCTCTGTATTCATTATTGCTTTCATCGCAGCTCCTCCTGTAGATATTGATGGTATTCGTGAGCCTGTTTCCGGTTCTCTTCTTTACGGAAACAACATAATCTCCGGTGCTATTATTCCTACTTCTGCAGCTATTGGTTTGCACTTTTACCCAATTTGGGAAGCTGCTTCCGTTGATGAATGGCTATACAATGGTGGTCCTTATGAACTAATCGTTCTTCACTTCTTACTTGGTGTAGCTTGCTACATGGGTCGTGAATGGGAACTTAGCTTCCGTTTAGGTATGCGTCCCTGGATCGCTGTTGCATATTCAGCTCCTGTTGCGGCTGCTACTGCTGTTTTCTTGATCTATCCTATTGGTCAAGGAAGCTTCTCTGACGGTATGCCTTTAGGAATCTCTGGTACTTTCAACTTTATGATTGTGTTCCAAGCTGAACATAATATCCTTATGCACCCATTCCACATGCTTGGTGTAGCTGGCGTATTCGGCGGCTCTTTATCTAGTGCTATGCATGGTTCCTTGGTAACTTCAAGTTTAATCCGAGAAACTACTGAGAATGAGTCTGCTAATGCAGGTTACAAGTTTGGTCAAGAGGAAGAAACTTACAACATCGTAGCTGCTCACGGTTACTTTGGTAGACTTATCTTCCAATATGCTAGCTTTAACAACTCTCGTTCTTTACACTTCTTTTTAGCTGCTTGGCCTGTAGTAGGTATCTGGTTTACCGCATTAGGTATCAGCACAATGGCTTTCAACCTAAATGGTTTTAACTTTAACCAATCTGTTGTTGACAGCCAAGGCCGTGTAATTAACACTTGGGCTGACATCATCAACCGTGCTAACCTTGGTATGGAAGTTATGCATGAACGTAATGCTCACAACTTTCCTCTAGATTTAGCTTCTGTTGAAGCTCCTTCTGTAAATAGTTAATATTTTAGTTATAAATTTATTATATAAATTTATATAAGTAGGATAACAACTTGAAAATAATGACCTTAGGGATTTATTTCCTAAGGTCATTATTTTTTTTTCATTTATTTTCAATAAATGAATTAAAAAAAAAAAGGCGGACGTGGCCAAGTGGATTAAGGCAGTGGATTGTGGATCCACCACGCGCGGGTTCAATTCCCGTCGTTCGCCCATCAGAAACGAAATAAAACTAAATAAAGTTTTATTATCATATAAAAAATAATTTAATAATAAAAATTTTAATTTAATTTTTATTAGTTGACGAAACCTTTTGTTTATGTCATCATAAATAAAATAATATAAATATATTAAATAAAATGATAAACATGAAAAACTTTTAAATTTTAATTTTAGTTAGAATACTAGCTAATTTTTTTTTATAAATAGAAAGAATTACCAATGTTTAAAAACATTTAGTATTTTTGTATAAGATAAAAATAGCGAAAAAACTTAAAATTTTAAGGTTATTTGATTAAAGTTTCCATATAAAAAAATCTAGTTATTATAAAGTTTTATCTAACTGCTGTAAAAAAAAAATGAAACAAAAATTATCAAAAAACAAATACTTATATAGAAGATTAAAATTGGAAGAAATAAAAAACCCTCAATATTTTTTTGAGATATGGACAGAATCAAATTTAGTTAAATTTTTAATTAGACTTTTTTTTAATAAAGAAAATTTAATTAAAATTTTTGACTTTCGAATTATTATTTCATTAATTTTACGTGATTTAAATAATTCAAAAAATAACAAAAGCTCAATATTAAATACTTTTTTATTTTTTTTATTATCCGTTTTTTTATATCGTTTAAGTAATAAAGCTATTATTGACAAAAAGTATTTAAATTTATTTAAAATAGTTTATGGACGTATAAATTATTATGAATATAAAGAAAAAGATTTAGAGGAAACCTGTAATAAAAAAAAAAGTTCGACTTTGACGCCTGAGTCTCTTTCTAAAAATTTTGATTTAAAAAAAAAGAAACAATATTCGATTATTAAAGCAAATTTAAAGAAAAAACTCTATGTTATACCTGGATATAATGAAAATTTAATTAAAAATTCAGAATGGTGGAAATTTTGGATTATAAAAGAAATTCTGCCTAGTTGGAAAATATCTTCTAATTCTATAAAAAAAATTGAAAATTTATTAAAAGAAAAAAATACAAATGATTTAAAACATTTTTTTAAATTTTATATAACTAATATACTTTGTCAAAATTATAATTGGGAAAAAAAATTTAATTCTATTTTTTTTGAAAATTTAGAAAAAAATAAAAAATTAAGATCAAGTAAAAATGAAAAAATATTAGAAGATACTTTAGTTATTAAAATATTTTCTGCTTTTTGTGAAAAATTAATTTTTGAAATCGAAAATCCTTTAAAATTAAATAGTTTTAATTCAATAATCAAATTTGACAAGACTAATTATAATACTAAATTATTTTTTTCTATTCCAACATATCATGATCATAAAAAAAAAAGAAATCCTGAACAATTTTATTTAGTAAAAAAAAATATAATTCAAAATTTAAAATTTTTGGGTGAAGCGGATCCAATTATCGCAAAATGTTATATTTTAATAAAACAAAAAAGATGGTCTTTTTTTAATAATTATACCGAATTTTATATATGGCAATTACATAAAAAAAGTTTATTTAAATACAAAAATGATTTAAATAAAGTTAATATTAATAAAAAGAAATTAGATATAAGATTATTTAAATCAAAATTTTTATATAGTGAAAAAAAAAATTTAAGATCAGATAAAAGTTTATCAGAAATTTCATATCAAATATCAAAATATATTTTATATAAGCTAAAAAACTCTTATAAGTTAATAAATAATTATAAACTAATTGATCAAAATTTTGGATTAGAAAAAGGAGAGAAACCTAAAATAAAAAAAAGTTTAAATTTAGTTAAAACTAGTTTTGCCGAATCAAACAAAAATTTTTTAAAATCGCTTTTAGATACAAAAACTTTAAATAACAAAAATGGTAAACAAAGTATTACTTCAACAATTTGGGATATATTTTTTTTTAATCAAAATAAGAAAAACATAATAAAATCAAATTTATTTTGGAGTCCTTTTTTCAAAAATTATTTAATATTATGGATAAAAAATTTATTTATAGAAAATGAAAAATATACTACAAATACATTTTTTTTTAAAAATAAAAAAATTTCAAAATTGAATTCTAAGTTTTTTTCAAATATTTTATCTATAGATGAATTAAGTATCGCTTTTTCTACTACTAAAAAATATAAGAACAAATTAAAAAAAAAAAAAAATAAATTTTTTAGCCATTTTCTAAAATCAGATAATTATAGATTAATTTTATTATGGAAAATTAAAAAAAATCATAAAATTTTTAATAATTTTATTTTTTTAGATTATGCTTATAAAATTATTTTAGAAAAAAAAAATAATGTAAAAAAATTAGTTTTATTACTCAATTCCAAACCCTCTAAAAATATTTTTTATTTATTATGGTTTTTTATTCATAAATATATTAGTATTGCCGATTATAACGACAATATAAAATATAATAAAAGTGTATTATTTCAAATTAAACATTTTATAAATTTAGCTATTTTTTTAGATAAATTAAATTTATTAATAATTAAATATAATCTATTTTATATAAAAACTACTTATTCTAATTTAAATTATCAAAATATAGAAAATTTTAAATTAGAAAAAAACTTCTTAATTACTAAAATAACTTATAAAAAAAAAAAAGAAGAAAATAAAGCTTTAATAAAAAATGATTTAAAAAAAAAATTTAAAATTTATATTATTCTTTTAAAATTTTATACTAAATTTACAAACAATTATCAATTAATTTCTAATAACTTTTACAAAAATTCAATAAATTTTTTAAAAAATTTATTTTTAATTAATAAATTCTTTTATTATAGAAAAAAAATGAATTTAAAAGAAATAACAAAAACTATAATTAATAAAAATTTATTAAATTGGAAAAAAAAAGGAAAAAACTATTTTTATTTTAATAATAATAATATAAAAAAAAATAAATATATTTGTTATAATTTTAATCAATATACTTTAATTGATGAGAAAAATAAAAACAAAGAAATATTCAATTATTTTATTGAAAAACAAAAAAATTTATTATCTTTATCTAATAAAATAAATTTTATAAATGGTCAAAATTTAGTTACTAAATGGTCTAATGAATTAAATAAAAAAACTATTTATATATTTTATAAAACTTTTATATCTATTTTTCATAAGAATTTTAATAAAATTTCAAAATTCTTCATTTATTCTCCAAAAGCTATAAATATTAAAAATAAAAAAAAATCTCAAAAAATTATTTTAAATAGGAAGGTTTTATTAGAACAAATCACATTTAATATTTATTATAAATTAAATACTTATTTTTATTTTGATAAAATGTTAATTACTAATTTTCTTATTAATTATTTCGATGAAAATAATAATAAAGTTTGCACAAAATTTTTTAACAGTATTTTTTTCTCCCCAATATGGCAAAATGAAAAAACTTATTTTAGTTCGATAAAAATCTCTAATGAAATTTTATTAAAATCTCAATTTTTTAGAACAGATACATTAAAATTATTAAACTTTTTATATTATTCTAATTTAAGTTATAAAAAAAATTTAACTTTTTATTTGAAAAAAAAGAAAAAAAATAATTTAACATATACACAATTAATAAAAAGTATAGCTATAGAAAAAAAAATTTTATCTAATAATCAATTAACTTTTTTTTATGAAAAACAAAATAAAAATTCAAATATTGAATCACAAATATATAAAACTTTTTTATCTAAAAATTTTAAAATTTTTAACTGTTCAAAATTAGTGTTTTTATATAAATTTGACTTAGATAAATTATTAAATTCATTAATTAAATTTAATATAATTTTTAATAAAAAAATAATAAATTTGAAAACAATTAACTTAGATAAAAAACAACATATTCGAAATACATTAAAACCAAAAAATAATGCTCATAAAATAAATTTTTTTGAAAATTATTTACTTTCTGAGTTTTTTATCAAAATAAAAAACGAAAATAATAAAATAGTTAATTGGACTAATAAATTATTTATTATAAAGTATAATTCCAAAGCAAGTTTAATGGATATTATTTTAAATAATAATACAAATAATAGAAATTGGAATTATGAAAAAAACAAAAATATATTATCATCTTTTTCAAAAAATTCTATTAAATTAATTCCACAAACTAAGATACATCAAATATTGAAAAAATCAACTTTTTTTATAAAGTGGACTTTATTTGAAAATTATATACCATGGTTTTTTACTTTCAAATGGTGGAAGTATTTTAAAAATATAGTTTTAAATTTACTTTCAGAATTATTATTAAATATCAATGATCAATTTAATTATATTTTACCAACAACTTTACAAAATATAAAAAAAAGATTAGAGTATTTATTAAAAAATTTATTATTTAATTTAAAAAATAAAATTATTGGTAATTCATTTGAAATTTGGAATTTACGTTTATTGAAACAAGTTAATAAATTATATAACAATCAACAAATTATATGGCCATCTTTTTATTTAAATCTAGTTATTAAATGGAATAAACAACATATAGCAACTATAAGTTTTATTATTTTTAGTTATTTTCTCTTTCAAAAATATTTTTCCAGTTTATTAGGTTCAGATTATTTTGAACTATGGAGATATTTTGAAATAATCCAATATTTAATAGATTCTTCACGTGAAAGATATTTAGATAATTTAATTCATAATAATTCAATACAATTTATTAAATCAGAAAATTTATTAATGCATTTTTTTAGAAATTTAAAACACTATATAAAAAATGCTAAATTTTATTTATTTGAAAAAAAAAAAAGAAACAAATTATTAATTAATAATAAAGGATTAGACCTTTCTCGTAGAGAACGAAAATTATTAGTTCAATCTTTAATAACTGACAAAAGCATTGAGCAATATAGATCGAGATTTACTTATAATAAAAGTTCTATAAGTTTTCAAATTGGTAATTCAATTGTAAAACAGCACAAATTGAAAAATTATTTAGAAAATTTAACTGAAATTTATCAAAAAAATTTAGTAAATTATCCTTTTTATCAATTCTATCTAGCAGAAAATTTAATTTTTCTATCTTGGTGGCAAAAATCAACTTCTTTAGATATACTATGGCAAAGTAATACTTTAAAATCAACTTTATATAAAAAACCTATTCCACTTGAATTAAGACTTTTTTCTTCAAAAGGAATTTTATTAGTAGGTTCATTAGAAAGTGGACGCTCTTATTTGGTTAAAAATATAGCAGCAAATTCTTTTGTTCCTTTAATAAAAATATCTATAAATAAACTTTTATATAATAAACCTGATATTATAACTGAAAGTTGGATGAACATTTTAATGGAAAGTTTGCGAAGATTAAATCTTATTTTAGAATTAGCAAAAAAACTATCTCCGTGTATAGTATGGATGCAAAATATTCATGAACTTAATGTAAACCGCTCAACTCAAAATGTAGAATCTGATCCAACTTTTTTACTTGGTATTTTCTTAAAATATTTTCAAACTGGTTTTAATGAAAAAAATACTCACGATATAGTGATTATTGGTTCGACTCATGTTCCTAAAAAAGTGGACCCTGCTTTAATTTCTCCAAATAGATTAGATCAATTAATAAATATTCGAATGTTCAATATTTTACAAAGGAAAAAAAAAATTTCAATTTTATTAAACAGTAAGCATAGTAAGTATTTTTATTCGAAAAATAAAAAATCATGTATTAATGAATTCGGACATAGAACCATAGGGTATAATGCACGAGATTTAGCAGGACTTATTAATGAAATTTTATTAATTAGTATTGTTCAAAACCGATCTATAATAGAAAAAAAAACTATAAAATTAGCTTTTCATAGACAAGCTTTAGGTTCTACATATATAAATAATAAAATTATTTTTACACAGAATTATAGTATACTTTTCTATAAAGTTGGAAAACTTCTTGTACAAAATTTCTTTATAAAAAATTCGTCTAGAAATCCTTTATATTTTGGTAACGATTTATGGAAAAAAAAATTTTATTATTTATCTAAATGGTATTTAGAACCTTCTATTTTTGAATCAACAATAAAAGAATTCACTATTTTGCCTCATATTTTAGGTTGTTTAGCCGGGTTAGCTGCTCGAGATTCTTGGTTCATATTAGAAAATAAATCAGATAATTTAATTTCACTTGATAAGTATGCTGAAAATGACTTTTATTTAGCTTGTAATATTTTAGAAAGTCTTTTAATAGAGTTTTCATGGTTAGAAATATTTGAAGGAAAAAATACTAATAAAAAAAAGAATTTTAATTATCAGTTTCAACCAAAAAATCCTTTACATATGATAAAAAAAGGACTTTTTTCAAGAATAGATCAAAATGCTAAAAATACATTGTTAGATAAATCTATTAATGAAATAATTCCTTATAAAAAAGAACTTTTTCAATTAACTAGTAATATAACTTGGGCTCCTAAATTATCTCGTCTTAATTTCATTCGTAGTAATTTATTCAATTGGATAAATAGACCTAATCAATTTAAAATTACATATAATTTTGATTTTTCAAAAAAAAAAGAATTTAATGGCTCACCAAAAAATTCTCAGTTTTTTGAAATTATTCAGCACAAAACAAAAGAGCAACTTCCTTATGAAAGGATTTTATCCCGAATAAGACGAAGAAATGTCCAAGAATTAGAATTTCAGTTAGAAGATATTTTATTGGAAGAGCAATTTGTAATATTAGGGTTTTCACGATTATTCACGGAATATCGAATGGAGTCTCGATTATCTAGTAAACCTATGTTATTTATCGGAGGAAGATTTCTTTGGGATCCTACCGGTTTATTATTTCGAAATCATCATTTTATTTTTTCACGACAAAATTTATTTATAGATGAAGAAATGTTAAGAAGATTGTATGTTACTTATGGAGCAAGAAGAGAAAGAGAAAAATCTCGTTCAAGTCAAAAAATTAAACAATTTTTTCTTCATCGTGGATATGGTCGAGATTCCATAAATGACTTTTCTATAAATTGGTGGAATCAATTACCTTTTATTGAAAAAAATAATGTTGAAACTTTTAAGCGTATTGAAGGAATTGGTGTTCAATCAAAACGCCCGCAAGTATTTACCCCTGTATATCTATATCAACGTTGGTTAATTGAAAATCCACTAGAAAATATGAGTCGTTTTGAATTATTAAATAATCAACAAAGATGCTTAAAAATAAATAATTTATTATTTAATGATTCTTTTATTTATTATACTCTTTTAGAAATTTATCAATATTTATTAAAATTTTTTATTTTGCATCAAATTTTATTAAATGAAATGACAAAAATATTATTTAGAAATAAATGGCTTTTTCAAAACGAAATTGAATATTTTATTAATAAAATTGACCAAATAAACTAAAAGTTAATTTATTTTATTTGAAAATATATAAAATAAATAGAAAAAATTAATAAAAAGTTTAATATAGTAATAAAAAGAAATTATGGTAAAAAAAAACTTTTTTTTTACCACAATTTCTTTTTTATTAGTAATTCAAAATAGTTTGTTTAATAATAAAATAAAACTTTTATTTAAATTGGCTTAATAAAAAAAATAAATACTAATAAAATTTTATTAAAATTATTTGATTTAATTTAGTTAGACATACGGGATTGACGGGACTCGAACCCGCAACTTCCGCCTTGACAGGGCGGTGCTCTAACCAATTGAACTACAATCCCTATAAAAATATATATAATTATTATGGCAATCTAAAAAGCTTTATGTCAAATTAATAATAGTTTATTAAGTAAACCTTTTTTTTTATAAAAATAGAAATTATAGAAAAAATTTAATTTGATTAAAAGATAGAGAAAATAAAAAAAAAAATATATGTAAAATTTTTATACTTATAAATATGAATAAAGTTTGGGCCGAGCTGGATTTGAACCAGCGTAGGCATTGCCAGCGGATTTACAGTCCGTCCCCATTAACCACTCGAGCATCGACCCAAAAAAAAAAAGGAAAAAAATAACAAAGTTATTTATTAGTCTAACTTTGTTATTTTTTTCTTTCAACTATTATAATTATATAAAAAACTTTATGTAATAATGAACTATTACAAAGATTTTTTGATACTACCCCCAGGGGAATTCGAATCCCCGTCGCCTCCTTGAAAGAGAGGTGTCCTAGGCCACTAGACGATGGGGGCTTGATCCTTATATTCATGTTACTTAATTCTTTATTTACTGTCAATAGTTAATAGTATGCTTGATTTCTTTAATTATAAATAATTACAAAAAGATTTTGATAAAAACGTTAAATAATAGTAAATGACAAAAACGCTTAAATTTGAAAAAAAAGTTAGATGAAGTTTTGATTTAATTTTAAGTAATAAAATTTGAGTTGACAAATATATCCTTTTTATTACAAACTCCATTTATATTTCTTTTTTAATGAATTAGCAAAATTGCCCTTTTAACTCAGTGGTAGAGTAACGCCATGGTAAGGCGTAAGTCATCGGTTCAAATCTGATAAAGGGCTTATATATTTATATTTAAATAAAAAATTTTAAATTATTTAATAAATAATTAAAATAAAAAAAAGTATATATATAAAATTATGTTTTTTTACTTTTCAGTTATTATAAATTAATTTAATTTAAATAAAAATTTTAAATAGAAAATATTATAAAAATTTTAATGAATAAAAATATTTAGAATCAAATATAAGAAAAAAATAATAAAATATTAAATTTTTGTTAACTAAATAATTACTTTTTTATAAAATATTACGACTAAATTGGATATAAGACAATTAATTGATATAATATATACTTGATAGATTAATTATAAATTAATAACAATAATAAGTTTATAATAAAAGTTCTATTTATTTCCACAAATAAATATTTAAAATATGCAAATAATATTTTAGTAAATTTAAAGATTATTATTATAAATAAATTGGCTATTCTTATAATAGATTTTACTAAAAAAAAGATGAAATAAAAAACAAATTTGAGTTAAAGGGACATGCAAGAACATAAATAATAAAGAAAAGAAAAGTTTACCTATCTTCTAAATTTTTAGTTGTTTAAAATGTAGAAGAGTTTAAAAAAAAAAATAAAAATTAAATAATATTTTTATTTTTATGTTTAAGGTACTTAATAATGATTAAAATAGTTGGATAGGAGAATCACTATGACTATAGCCATTGGAAAGTCTTCCAAAGAACCAAAAGGTTTGTTTGATAGCATGGATGACTGGCTACGAAGAGACCGTTTTGTATTTGTAGGTTGGTCTGGTCTATTACTTTTTCCATGTGCTTATTTTTCCTTAGGTGGATGGTTTACAGGTACAACTTTTGTTACTTCATGGTATACTCATGGATTGGCTAGCTCTTATTTAGAAGGCTGTAATTTTCTAACTGCTGCAGTATCTACTCCTGCTAATAGTTTAGCACATTCTTTATTGCTATTATGGGGTCCTGAAGCACAAGGAGATTTTACTCGTTGGTGTCAATTAGGAGGTTTATGGACTTTCGTTGCTCTTCATGGTGCTTTTGCACTAATAGGCTTTATGTTGCGCCAATTTGAGCCAGCTAGATCTGTACAATTACGTCCTTATAATGCAATTGCTTTTTCTGGTCCAATTGCTGTTTTCGTTTCTGTATTTCTAATCTATCCTCTTGGCCAATCAGGTTGGTTTTTTGCACCTAGTTTTGGTGTAGCAGCCATTTTTCGATTTATTTTATTCTTTCAAGGTTTTCATAACTGGACCTTAAACCCTTTTCATATGATGGGAGTTGCTGGAGTTTTAGGAGCAGCGCTTTTATGCGCCATTCACGGTGCAACTGTTGAGAATACTTTATTCGAAGATGGTGATGGTGCAAATACATTCCGTGCTTTTAACCCAACTCAATCTGAAGAAACTTATTCTATGGTTACAGCTAATCGTTTTTGGTCTCAAATTTTTGGTGTTGCATTTTCCAATAAACGCTGGTTGCATTTCTTTATGTTATTCGTACCAGTAACTGGTTTATGGATGAGCGCTATTGGAGTCGTTGGTCTGGCTTTAAATCTAAGAGCTTATGATTTTGTTTCTCAGGAAATTCGTGCAGCGGAAGATCCTGAATTTGAAACTTTCTATACTAAAAATATTCTTTTAAATGAAGGTATCCGTGCTTGGATGGCAGCTCAAGATCAGCCTCATGAAAATCTTGTATTCCCCGAGGAGGTTCTACCCCGTGGAAACGCTCTTTAATGGAACCTTATCTTTAGGTGGTCGTGATCAAGAAACCACTGGTTTTGCTTGGTGGGCTGGTAATGCGAGACTTATTAATTTATCTGGCAAATTATTAGGCGCTCATGTAGCTCATGCTGGATTAATTGTATTCTGGGCCGGAGCAATGAATCTTTTTGAAGTAGCTCATTTTGTACCAGAAAAACCTATGTATGAACAAGGATTAATTTTACTTCCTCATTTAGCTACCTTGGGATGGGGAGTAGGTCCTGGTGGCGAAATCATAGATACTTTTCCATATTTTGTATCTGGAGTACTTCATTTAATTTCTTCCGCAGTTTTAGGTTTTGGGGGTATTTATCACGCGCTTATCGGACCAGAAACTTTAGAAGAATCTTTTCCATTTTTTGGTTATGTTTGGAAAGATAAAAATAAAATGACTACTATTTTAGGTATCCATTTAATTTTATTAGGTATCGGTGCTTTTTTCCTAGTATTCAAAGCCTTATATTTCGGAGGTGTTTATGATACCTGGGCCCCCGGAGGGGGTGACGTAAGAAAAATTACAAATCTTACCCTTAATCCTAGTGTTATATTTGGTTATTTACTTAAATCACCTTTTGGTGGAGAAGGATGGATTGTTAGTGTAGATAATTTAGAAGATATTATTGGAGGACATGTTTGGTTAGGTTCTATTTGTATTTTTGGTGGAATTTGGCATATTCTAACAAAACCATTTGCTTGGGCTCGTCGTGCTCTTGTTTGGTCCGGAGAAGCTTATTTGTCTTATAGTTTAGGGGCAATTGCTGTTTTTGGTTTTATCGCCTGCTGTTTCGTCTGGTTCAATAATACCGCTTATCCAAGTGAATTTTATGGCCCTACTGGGCCAGAAGCGTCTCAAGCGCAAGCTTTCACTTTCCTAGTTAGAGACCAACGGCTTGGAGCTAATGTAGGTTCTGCCCAAGGACCTACTGGTTTAGGTAAATACCTTATGCGTTCTCCAACTGGGGAGATTATTTTTGGAGGAGAAACCATGCGTTTTTGGGATCTTCGTGCCCCATGGTTGGAACCTCTACGAGGTCCTAATGGGTTGGATTTGAGTAAATTGAAAAAAGATATTCAACCTTGGCAAGAACGACGTTCTGCAGAATATATGACTCATGCTCCGTTAGGTTCTTTAAATTCCGTAGGTGGTGTAGCTACTGAAATCAATGCAGTAAATTATGTTTCTCCACGAAGTTGGTTAGCTACTTCCCATTTTGTGTTAGGATTCTTTTTCTTTGTAGGTCATTTATGGCATGCGGGAAGAGCGCGTGCGGCTGCAGCTGGATTTGAAAAAGGAATTGATCGCGATTTTGAGCCTGTTCTTTCTATGACACCCCTTAACTAATAATTAAAAAACAAATTAGTTATTGATAATTTAAAATGGTTCGGCTTTTTTAGTCGAGCCATTTTAATAAAATCTAAGTGTTTTTCATAAAAAGGATTCATTTGAAAGAAAAATTAAAGGAGAGAGAGGGATTCGAACCCTCGATAGTTCTTAAAAACTATGCCGGTTTTCAAGACCGGAGCCATAAACCACTCGGCCATCTCTCCTATTTCTTAGGTGAAGAAAATAGTAAGGTCACTAATTATACAATAATAAAAGCTTATTTAACAGTATTGTTACATAAATAAAAAGTAAATCTTAAATTTTTGAATTAAAAAAAATTGAAATATTTTTGACTCAGTAAGTAAATAATTACTAGAAAAGGATTAATGGTATAACCTATTTTATATTTTTTAACTTGGAGAATCACAACCATGACTATTGCCTTTCAGTTGGCTGTGTTTGCATTAATTGCTATTTCGTTTCTATTAGTAATTGGTGTACCTGTTGTGCTTGCTTCTCCCGACGGTTGGTCAAGTAGTAAAAATGTTGTGTTTTCAGGTGCTTCATTATGGATTGGATTGGTTTTTTCGGTTGGTGTTCTTAACTCCTTCATATCATAGAATTTTATTATAGAATTTTATTTTTATTATACGAAATTAAAAATGAAATAAAATAAAATGTTTTTATTTCCCTCCCTGTGTAGACTTTATATTATAAGTTCCAAAAGGTTTTTTTGATAGAAAATAAATATTTTCTACTAGGGAGGGTTTTTCTATTTCATTTTATTTCATTTCATTTTAAATTATTTTAATTAATTATTTGATTAAAAATAAATTTAATAAATAATTGACTATGTTAAAAAAAAAAAGTATATATATATATATGCATATTTTGCATATATCTAGATATAATTGCGGGTATAGTTTAATGGTAAAATTCCTCCTTGCCAAGGAGAATATGCGGGTTCGATTCCCGCTACCCGCCTTTTTTTTTACTGTCATCATTTAGTTGAAAATAATAAAAAAGGTTTAATAAGAAATTAAAGTTTTATTTTTTATATATTATAAATATAGATATATATATAAATTATACTATATTACTTTAGCATTTTATACTATATAGCGGAGACAGGATTTGAACCCATGACCTCAAGGTTATGAGCCTTGCGAGCTACCAGGCTGCTCTACTCCGCGTCATGGAATAATAACATATTTTTAATTGATTAAACAATGATTTTTTTATTTTAATCATGAAACCCCCCAACTAGAATTAGAATTTGAAATTAGGGGGATTTTTTAATTATAGTTTTTTCTGCGTCTCTCTAAAATTTTTCACCAACTGGATTTAGTTATTCCGGGTATAAAACATGCATGAGCCATTTCTCTTAATACATGTCTGGATAAACCAAAATCACGATAAATTGCTCTAGGCCTTCCGGTTAAAAAACAGCGACGATGAAGTCTTGTAGGTGCACTGTTACGTGGTAAAGTTTGTAATTGTTTCTGAAATTCCCATTTTTCATCCAAAGATAAAGTTTCCTTTATTTTTTTTTTCATAGATTGACGAAATTTTTGGTATTTTTTTTCTAATTTTTGTTTTTTTTTTTCTCTTTCAATAAGACTTTTTTTTGCCATAATTTTCTTTAATGAGTAAAATATTTTTTTAGTTAAAAAAAAGTGAAATAAATTAAAATTTTTTTTTCACTTTTTTTCATTTTATCCTATTTTGTTATATTCTTTTTTATATCGAATAGGATAGATGCTAGTTTTAAAACTAAACTCTATCCTATTCAATAAATTTTTTTATCCTATTTAATTTTAATAATTATTAACCAAATTTACCTGATGTAGAAGCAATTAGAAAAGCAGCATAAGTAAATATATAACCTACTGAAAAGTGGGCTAACCCAACTAATCGTGCTTGAACAATAGAAAGAGCTACTGGTTTGTCTTTCCAACGAACTAGATTAGCTAAAGGCGTACGTTCATGAGCCCAAGCCAAAGTTTCAATAAGTTCTTGCCAATATCCACGCCAAGAAATTAAGAACATGAATCCGGTAGCCCAGACAAGATGTCCAAATAAGAACATCCATGCCCAAACAGATAAACTATTCATACCAAATGGATTATACCCATTAATAAGTTGTGAAGAGTTTAACCATAGATAATCTCGTAACCATCCCATTAAATATGTAGAAGATTCATTAAATTGAGCTACATTTCCTTGCCATAAAGTAATATGTTTCCAATGCCAATAAAAAGTGACCCACCCAATAGTATTTAGCATCCAAAAAACAGCTAGATAAAAAGCATCCCATGCTGAAATATCACAAGTTCCACCTCGTCCTGGACCATCGCACGGAAAACTATAACCAAACTCTTTTTTATCTGGCATTAATTTAGAGCCACGCGCATCTAAAGCACCTTTTACTAAGATTAATGTAGTTGTATGTAAACCTAAAGCAATAGCATGATGAACTAAGAAATCTCCGGGACCAATAGTTAAAAATAATGAATTGCTATTATTATTAACAGCATCTAACCAACCCGGTAGCCATAAAGTCTGGCCAGAATTGAAAGCTGGACTATCTACTGACGATAAAAGCACATCAAAACCATATAAAGCTTTACCATGAGCAGATTGTATCCATTGAGCAAATACAGGTTCAATTAAAATTTGTTTTTCTGGAGTACCAAAGGCAAGCATGACATCATTATGGACATAAAGCCCCAAAGTATGAAAGCCTAAAAATAGACTAGCCCAACTTAAATGTGATATAATTGCTTCTTTATGTTCTAACATTCTTGCTAATACATTATCTTTATTTTGTTCTGGATTATAGTCTCTTATGAAGAAAATAGCTCCATGAGCAAAAGCACCTGTCATTATAAATCCAGCAATATATTGGTGATGGGTGTATAATGCGGCTTGAGTAGTAAAGTCTTGCGCTAGAAATGCGTATGGAGGTAAAGAATACATATGTTGAGCTACTAAAGAAGTAATAACTCCTAAAGAAGCTAAAGCTAAACCTAGCTGAAAATGGAGAGAATTGTTAATAGTATCATAAAGACCCTTATGTCCACGACCCAAACGACCTCCTGGAGGGGTATGTGCTTCTAAAATTTCTTTCATACTATGACCAATACCAAAATTAGTTCTATACATATGACCAGCTATAATAAAAAGAACTGCAATAGCTAAATGGTGGTGCGCCATATCAGTCAACCATAAACTTTGTGTTTGTGGATGAAATCCTCCGAGAAAGGTCGGAATAGCAGTACCTGATCCTTCAGAAGTACCAAATAAATGACTATTTGAGTCAGGATTTTGAGCATAAACATTCCATTGTCCTGCAAAAAAAGGTCCTAAACCCTGGGGATGTGGTAATGCTGTTAATAAATTATTCCATCTTACATGTCCACCTCGAGATTCAGGAATAGCCACATGAACTAAATGTCCAGTCCATGCTAGAGAACTTACTCCAAAAAGTCCTGATAAATGATGGTTAAGACGAGATTCTGCATTTTTAAACCATGAAACACTTGGTTTCCATTTTGGCTGTAGATGTAACCAACCAGCTATTAGAAAAAGAGCCGAAGTAAATAATAGAAAAAGAGCTCCGGTATAGAGATCTTGATTACTACGTAAACCAATTGTATACCACCATTGATATACTCCAGAATAAGCTATATTAACTGGACCTGACGCTCCGCCTCGAGTAAATGCTTCTACAGCCGGTTGACCAAAATGTGGATCCCAAATTGCATGAGCAATTGGTCGTACATGTAAAGGATCTTGTACCCATGCTTCGAAATTACCTTGCCAAGCTACATGAAATAAATTACCAGAAGTCCATAAAAAAATGATTGCTAGCTGACCAAAGTGAGAAGCAAAAATTTTTTGATAAAGACGCTCTTCAGTTATATCATCATGACTTTCAAAGTCATGTGCAGTCGCGATACCAAACCAAATACGACGAGTAGTTGGGTCTTGAGATAGGCCCTGGCTGAATTTTGGAAATCTTGATGCCATAATGCTTTTCAAATCCTCCTAGCCATTATCCTACTGAAATAATTCTCGCTAGGAAGAATGCCCATGTTGTGGCAATCCCACCCAGAAGGTAATGAGCTACTCCTACAGCACGGCCTTGTACAATACTCAAGGCTCTAGGCTGAATAGCAGGGGCAACTTTTAATTTGTTGTGAGCCCAAACGATAGACTCAATAAGTTCTTGCCAATATCCACGACCACTAAATAGAGACATTAAACTAAAGGCCCAAACGAAATGAGCGCCTAAAGATAAAAGACCGTATGCAGATAATGAAGAACCATAAGATTGAATTACTTGAGACGCTTGTGCCCATAAAAAGTCACGAAGCCATCCATTAATTGTAATTGAACTTTGTGCGAAATTTCCTCCCGTAATATGAGTAACAATTCCTTGATCGCTGATAGTACCCCATACATCAGATTGCATTTTCCAGCTAAAGTGAGAAATAACTACTGAAATAGCATTATACATCCAGAATAAACCTAGAAAAACATGATCCCAAGCAGATACTTGACATGTTCCGCCTCTTCCAGGTCCATCACAAGGAAATCTAAAACCAAGATTAGCTTTATCTGGTATTAAACGGGAACTACGTGCAAATGAAACACCTTTTAATAGTATTAAGACAGTTACGTGAATAGTAAAAGCATGAATATGATGTACCAAAAAGTCCGCGGTTCCTGATGGAATTGGTAATAAAGCAACTTTTCCACCTACTGCAACTAAATCACCACCTCCCCAAGTTAAACTCGTACTTGCTATTGCATTGGGAGCTGTTAAACTAGGTGCTAAGGCATGGGTATTTTGTATCCATTGAGCAAAAACAGGTTGTAATTGTATAGCAGTATCTGAAAACATATCTTGAGGGCGGCCTAAAGCGCTCATTGTATCATTGTGAATATATAGCCCGAAACTGTGAAAACCTAAAAAGATACAAACCCAGTTTAAATGTGATATTATTGCATCACGGTGTCGTAAAACACGATCTAATAAATTATTGTATTGAGTTGTTGGATCATAATCTCTTACCATAAAAATAGCTGCATGTGCAGCAGCTCCAACTATAAGAAAACCGCCAATCCACATATGATGTGTGAATAACGAAAGTTGAGTAGCATAATCAGTCGCTAAATATGGATAAGGAGGCATGGAATACATGTGATGAGCTACTATAATAGTTAAAGAACCTAGCAGAGCTAAATTAATAGCTAATTGAGCATGCCATGAAGTAGTTAAAATTTCATATAATCCTTTATGACCTTCACCTGTAAATGGACCTTTATGAGCTTCCAAAATTTCCTTTATGCTATGACCAATACCAAAATTAGTTCGATACATATGACCAGCTACCAGAAAAAGAACTGCAATCGCTAAATGATGGTGCGCTGTATCAGTTAACCACAAACCTCCAGTAATTGGGTTTAATCCTCCGCGAAAAGTTAAAAAATCTGAATATTCTGACCAATTTAGAGTAAAAAATGGGGTTAATCCTTTAGAAAAACTTGGATAAAGCTGAGCTAGAAGATCACGATTTATAATAAATTCATGAGGAAGTGGTATTTCTTTAGGATCTACTCCGGCATCTAGAAGTCGATTAATAGGTAAAGAAACATGTACTTGGTGTCCTGCCCAACCTAAAGATCCTAAACCTAATAGGCCTGCTAAATGATGGTTTAACATAGATTCTACATTTTGAAACCAAGCTAATTTAGGAGCAGCTTTATGATAATGAAACCATCCAGCAAAAAGCATTGGAGCTGCAAAAACTAATCCACCTATTGCAGTCGCATAAAGCTGTAATTCATTAGTTATTCCAGAAGCTCGCCAAAGTTGAAAAAAGCCGGAGGTTATTTGTATTCCTTGAAAACCTCCACCTACATCCCCATTCAAAATTTCTTGCCCTACTATTGGCCAAACGACTTGAGCACTGGGTTTGATATGAGTAGGATCACTTAGCCATGCCTCATAATTTGAAAAACGAGCCCCATGAAAATACATACCACTTAGCCAGATAAAAATAACAGCTAGTTGACCAAAGTGAGCACTAAATACTTTACGAGAAATTTCTTCTAAATCATTTGTGTGACTGTCGAAATCGTGAGCATCAGCATGTAAGTTCCAAATCCAAGTTGTAGTATTAGGACCCTTAGCTAAAGTTCTTGAAAAATGCCCTGGTTTAGCCCATTTTTCAAAAGAAGTTTTTACGGGATCTTTTTCTACCAAAATCTTGACTTCTGGTTCCGGTGAACGAATATTCATCGAGGTTCTCCTCTCTTCAGACGAGGCATAAGAAAAACCCACCAATAATGAATAGTAAACTTCTAAAAGATATTTATGACTTTCTTATCCAACTTTTTTTTTTCAGTTTAAAACTGGAGCAACTATAATACAGAAGTTACTTAGGGCAGGTATTCAAATTTATTATGACACATTTTTAAGGTGCTTAATGGACCGTATTAATTGCAATCCCATTTTTATTTAAAGTAATTTAAATTTATCTTTTATTATTCTTTTTTTTTTTTTATTTAAAACGCCCTGTTATTTTTAACCAATTTTGCGCTTCAATATAATTGCTTGGAGCAAGCGAGATTGCTTGTTTCCAATAATCTGCTGCTTGGTTAAACCAAGCTTCGGATGCTTCAGAGTCTCCTTGTTGAATAGCTTGTTCTCCTCGGTTGGGATAGCTAAAAATATCTTCCCTTAGAACCGTACATGAGAGTTTCCTACCTCATACGGCTCACTTAATTAAATTTACTATATTATTACTTAATTAAAAATTTTGTGCAAAATTTTTTTATTCATTTTTTTTTTTTCAATTAATATTTAATAATTATTTGATAATTTTAATGATAGTAAAGTTTATAATAGAAAATTAGTTAATGAAATAAGTTTTAAATAAAATTTTAAAGAAAATTTTTCGTTTTCTTTTTTTTTTATTTTTATCTTTTCTCCTATAAAAAAAAAATAAAATTTTTTAGAGTAAACTATCTTATTTTTAATTAAATTTTATTAGTGTTTAATGATTAATTTATCAAAAATACTTTATCTCTTTAGAATCTGAGACTACACCGCTGTTTATTAAATTACCATTCAACTCAACTTTATTACATAAGTGAATTTTCTAAGTAAACAGATTTTTTTATTGGACCATAATTTTAATACTGGATCGTTACGGCGCTTTTCTAACAAATTTAATCATATTATCCATAGAGGTTTTAGACTTTTTTTAAATCATTATTTATTGTTAAATATTTTTAGATTTTATAATGAAGTTTTATTTATTACAGCTAATAAAAATCTTTTTTATTGATTTATATGTAATAAGTCTCCACTTTTTTTTATTTATATTTATAATTTGTGGTAGTTTTTTACTAAAAAAATATATTATATTGATAGCCGCACGTAATGACAGATCACAGCCATATTATTAAAAGCTTGCGGTAAAGATGGATTTCGTTCTAATGCTTGAAAATAATATTCTAAAGCTTTTGCGTGTTCTCCATTACTTGTATGAATAAGACCTATATTGTATAGTATATAACTTCGATCATAGGGGTCAATTTCTAAGCGCATAGCTTCATAATAATTTTGTAAAGCTTCTGCATATTCTCCTTCAGATTGAGCTGACATTCGTTACGATCGTCTATATAATTTTAGAAAAATGAATAAACTTCGTTTCAAAACCGTACATGAAATTTTCATTTCATACGGCTTCTCTTGTTTAATCTATAAACGGGATTAATCTATAAAATTTCCAAAAAAGTTTTACCCAATATAATAAATTACCAAGGGCTAGTTTTTTCAAAAAATAGCTAGCCATCCTTCTTTTAAAAAGGATTTTTATTTCAATCTTAAATTTAATCTTTAAATTTTTCTTTGTTCCTAATACTTTGTTTCTTAAAGGATTAGCTTTTTCGACAATCTCCGATGGTTATATGAGTACCCAATTTACAAATGAGATGGATTTTTGTTTTCCTAACCATAAATTTATTAGTAAATAATTTAGTAAATAATTTAGTAAATAATTTAGTAAATAATTTAGTAAATAATTTTTACTATTGCGTATAAAAAAATTTTATTTAAAATTTAACGAAGTTTTTGTGTTGTCGATTTCTACACGTAATGCTCTTCCAACTATGTATGCTTATAAAGTAAAGTATGCTTATAAAGTAAACTTAAATTTATAGCGTTAACCTTTTGCTTAATACTTTAATTCCTAGAAAATTGAAAGATTAAAGGCTACATTAATCGAGGGTACACGACAGAAGGAATTCTTTCTTCTAAATTAACCTTCACTAAGTATAAGTTTCATGTAATTAAATGTTTTCATGTTTTATTCCCTATAAAATTCATTTTAATAAGAGTTCAAAAGTCAAATCGCACCATCTCTATAATAACCAAAAGCTTCTTTTTCCCTTTGTGTAGTCGGAATTATTCGTAATAAAATGTCAGCAACAATTGTAAAAGTTTTATCAATAAAATTATCATTCTTTTGAGATCGAGGCATAATCAAATAGAGCTTTGGCAAATTTTTAATATTCCCTTCATTTGAGAATAAATCCATTAAATTTTTTTTTATAATATATTTATTTAAATATAAATATATAGATATATTAAATATTTAAATAAATTTAATTTTTTAATTAAAAAAACTAAAAAACTTGCTATTCTACAAACTTATGACTTAAAATTACAGAAAAATATTATAGGAAAGATGGCCGAGTGGTCGAAGGCGTAGCATTGGAAATGCTATGTAGGCTTTTGTTTACCGAGGGTTCGAATCCCTCTCTTTCCGGAGTTATAAATTTTTATTATGTATGTAATTAAAAATACTATTAATTCTTAGTTAAGCTTGACGAGAATAATATTCTACAACTAATAATTCATTTATTTTTAAACCAATTGATTCACGATCTAATATTTGGTTAACTAATCCTTTTTTTTCCAAAGAACTATAAGTTAAATGATTTGGTATTTTAGATTTTTGATAAAACTCTATATTTTTACTAATTATAGTCTCAGATTTTCGTTGATTTTTTATAGTAATAAAATCCTGAGGTTTACATCGATAACTTGGTATATCTACTATACAATCATTAACTAAAATATGTCTATGATTTACTAATTGTCTTGCTCCAGGAATCGTAGGAGCCATACCTAATCGAAAAATAACATTATCTAAACGCATTTCGGGTAATTGTAATAAAACTTCACCTGTGGATCCTTTTGCTTTTCTAGCAATACGTACATAATTAAGTAATTGTCGTTCTGTTATTCCATAATGAAAACGTAATTTTTGTTTTTCTTCTAAACGAATGCGATACTGAGAAATTTTTTTATTAGATGTTGATTGATTGATAGAACTAGATTTTAACTGGGGTATTTTATTGGTTGGTCCTGGTAAAGTTCCTAAACGACGTATTATTCTCACACGAGGTCCTCGATAACGGGACATAAAAACTCCTTATTTTTACAAAGAAAATTTACAGAAAAAAAGATAAAATGATGATGATAATAATATTCATAATAAAAAGTAAAAGATATTCAATCAATTTCTTTTTTTTTTTATAAAGTTTTTTTACTTCAAATTTATTTAACTTTTTTTACCAAAAAATTATATATTTTTTTTAGTCAAGAACATCATAACATAAAAGACACTACGAAAAAAATAATATTACTTTTTTTATATAAATAAACTTTTAAAAGTTTTTAAATTTTTTATTTTAAGATTTATTTTTAGTAATATATTTATTATTAAAAAAAGCCCGCTATCGGAGTCGAACCGATGACCATCGCATTACAAGTGCGGTGCTCTGACCTCTGAGCTAAGCAGGCTTTATTAATAGAAGTAAATAATAATAACAATTATTTCTTATTTTATTTTGGGTAACTTAATTATTATATCAATAAAATTTTAATAATGCAATAATCTAGATTTTACTAATTAAAAAAAAATTATATATATATATATATACATAAAGTGTTGCCTTAAAACTTATAAAATATTATAATTGTTTAATATAATAAAATTTTACTATTATAATTTTTTTTTATAGAATTTTATTTTTTTAATTTGAACCGACAAAAAAGGGGGTATGGCGGAATTGGTAGACGCTACGGACTTAAATAATTTGAGCGTTAGTAGAAAAACTTACTAAATGCTAGCTTTCAGATTCAGGGAAACTTAGGTTGATAAAAATATAAGCAATCCTGAGCCAAATCTTATTTCCTTTTGTTTGAGGATGAAATAGGTGCAGAGACTCAATGGAAGCTATCCTAACGAATAATATTTTTAAAATTAGTTAAAATTTATTTTTTAAATATTAAGCGAGGATAAAGATAGAGTCCAATTTTACATGTTAATCTTAGCAACAATTTAAATTGTAGTAGGAAGAAAATCCGTTGGCTTTATTGACCGTGAGGGTTCAAGTCCCTCTACCCCCAAAACTATAATTTTTTATTGACATAAACTGGAAGTTTATGTTAGGATAAGCCAATAAAAAAAGCCGGAATAGCTCAGTTGGTAGAGCAGAGGACTGAAAATCCTTGTGTCACCAGTTCAAATCTGGTTTCTGGCATTATAAAATTATTTTATATATTTTTTATTTTTATTATATATTTATTTTATGATATATTTACATATACATTATTTTGTTTTATTGTCTAATTTGAGACAATAAAACAAATTAAAAAAAAAAAAATAAAAAAGTAGATCTCTAATTAATATATTTATTCACATAGAATAAAATTTCTTTTAGCTTCTAAATTTAGATTAATAAGCATCTTGTAATTCATAAAAATCCGGTACAATGTAATCTTTACGCAAAGGCCAACCAATCCAAGTATCAGGCATTAATATACGTTTAAGACGTGGATGATTTTCATAATAAATTCCTAGCATATCATAAGATTCCCGTTCTTGAAAATCTGCACTTTTCCAAATCCAAAAAACAGATGGTATTTTAGGCTTTTGTCTCGATACAAAAATTTTTATACATATTTCTTCGGGTTGATCTGCATTATTTTGTATTTTTGTAAAATGATATACACTAGCTAATAACCCACCAGGTGCTACATCATAAGCGCATTGAGAACGGAGATAATTGAAACCATAAACATATAAAGCAACCGCGATAGAAAGCCAATTTTCAGATTTAATTTGTAAAATTTCTACACCTTGATAATCAAAACCTAAAGGTCGATGAGCTAGATTATGTTTTGCTAGCCAACCAGATAATCGCCCTTGTATTTTAGTAGTAGTAGTAGAATCATTTGTATAAGTATCTAACATATTTGAGTTTTTAAAAAATTCTATTTATTTCGAATATTTTTTTTATTATTTTCTTTTTTTAATAAAAAAGTTAAATTTTTATTTTTTTCAATTAAAGCAAAATTTTCTAAAATTGAATTAGATTGAGATTTAGAAAATTGAGGATATAACTGTTTATTAGATTGTTCAGTGTTAATAGTATATACAAAATTAAATTTATGATTTAATGTTAAATATCTCTCTCCTTGTTTAAATTTATCTTTATCTTTATATGTTTCTTGAGCTACTTTTTTACGAAGTTTTATTATAGCATCCATAATAGCTTCTGGTTTTGGTGGACAACCAGGTAAATAAATATCTACAGGAATTAATTTATCTACTCCACGAACTGTACTATACGAATCTGTACTAAACATACCTCCTGTAATAGTACACGCTCCCATAGCAATCACATATTTAGGCTCAGGCATTTGCTCATATAGTCTTACTAAAGACGGTGCCATTTTCATTGTTACAGTACCAGCTGTTATTATAAGATCCGCCTGTCTTGGACTAGACCTTGGAACTAAGCCATAACGGTCGAAATCAAAGCGTGAGCCAATTAATGAGGCAAATTCGATGAAACAACAACTAGTACCATAAAGAAGTGGCCATAAACTAGAAAGTCTAGCCCAATTTGAAAAATCATTAAAAGTTGTTAAAATAATTGAATTTGAGTTTTTTTGATTGGAGAGTGAATTTATAAGTGGCTTCATAGAATTATTAATTTGATTTTTATAATCGTACTCGTTACAATTTAAGACCATTCTAGTGCTCCTTTGCGCCATGCATAAACTAAACCGATAATCAAAATACATATAAAAAATAAAGCTTCAATGAAAGCAGATAGGCCTAATTCATTAAAACTCATGGCCCAAGGATAAAGAAAAACTGTTTCTATATCGAAAATAACAAAAACTAGAGCGAACATATAATAGCGAATTTGAAACTGAATCCAAGCATCGCCCATTGGTTCTATACCCGATTCATAACTAGTTAGTTTTTCTGGTCCTTGATTATTATTACCAATAGGTGTTAAAATTTTAGAAATTGAGAAAGTTGATATAGGAATAAAACTGGCTATTAATAAAAAAATAAAAAAAGAATTGTATTTAGACAATAAAAACATTAATATACTCCTGTAAAATAAGAAGAACAATTTTATTTTAAATAAAAATAAAATTTAATTAATTAAATATTTTATTCATATATACATATGAATAAAATATTCAATATATATATATACAAACTATAAACTATAAACAAATATATGAACTAATAAAAGGTTATAATAATAATTCAAATACTAAATATTTTAATAATTTAGGGCTATACGGATTCGAACCGTAGACAATCTCGGTAAAATAGTTAAAAATATTTATTTGAAATATACTTATAACTATTTTAGGAACCCAACATGCAGTTTTTATTGCATTGGGCTCTTTCATCAACTAAAAATAAATTTAGTTATTTTGCTATCCTTTTTTTTTATTGAAATAATGAAATAGCTCCGTGTGCTTAAAAAATTTTTCAAAGCAATCCCAAAGTTAAAAAAAAAATTAATGTTGACATAGGTTTGCTTAATTTAGCATGGATTTACTCAAAATGAATTTCTATTACTTGCAGATTTTAAAACTTTATACACCTTAAAGCTTATCAAGTAAAAAAATAGAATATCTCGAGGTCCTCGTACTATCCTCATCATGCTTAGCATTGAATAATTTCCAAATTTACCATATCAACTAAAAGATAAATTTTAATTTATTATAAATTAAAATTTAATTTTTTGTCATGCTATTTTTCTGTTATATTAATTATAAAAGTAAGACAAAATATTTCATAAAATAAAATTTATTCTGAATCGTATAACACAATAAAATTTTTAAAAGCATTGGCGCACGTGTAAACGAGGTGCTCTACCGCTGAGCTATAGCCCTTATTATTATTTTTTTATTATTTTTGACTAATAATATATTAACATAATTTCTTTTTTTTTGTCAAGACAATTATTCAAATAAAATAAATTTTTTTTTTTATTTTATATATTTTTTAAATATATTCATAAGAATATTGCTTATATGTTAATTAATAGACTAAAATATTAATAGCCTACTTAACTCAGTGGTTTAGAGTATCGCTTTCATACGGCGAGAGTCATTGGTTCAAATCCAATAGTAGGTAAATAATTAATAAAAGAACTCAATGGTATATAAATTATATACCATTGAGTTTAGTCAAATTTTTAATTTTAGGAAATAGCTTCAATAGCTTCTAAGCGTGCTTTTGCTCTTTTCAAAGTCAAATTAGCTTCAATAGCTTGTTTTCGACCGTTCGCTTGAGATAGCTTAGTTTGAGCCATCTGAAAAGTTTCTTGAGCATCTTGAAAATTTATTTCATTAGCTTTTTCTGCTTCATTTACCAAAATTGTCATTTGATTATTGTCTATCATAGCAAAACCACCCATTAATGCCATAGTAGACCATTTTTCATTAAGTCGTATTTTTATAATACCTATATCTAAGGCCGTTAAAAGTGGTGCATGGTTGGGTAATATACCAATTCGACCACTGTTTGTAGATAAAATAATTTCTTGTACTTCAGAATTCCAAACAATTCTATTTGGAGCCATTACACGAAGATTTAGGGTCATGTTTTATTAATTCTCCACTTGTAAGGTTGCAGCCTTTGCAGTAGCTTCATCAATATTACCTACTAAATAAAAAGCTTGCTCAGGAAAACTATCTAATTCCCCAGAAAGAATCATTTGAAAACCTTTAATGGTTTCAATAAGACTAACATATTTACCTGGAGAACCTGTAAATACTTCTGCTACGAAAAATGGTTGTGATAAAAAACGCTCAATTTTTCGTGCTCTTGCTACAGTTAATCTGTCTTCTTCTGATAATTCATCAAGTCCAAGAATAGCTATAATATCTTGTAATTCTTTATAGCGTTGTAATGTCTGCTTAACTCCCTGAGCTGTTTCATAATGCTCTTCACCTACAATCCAAGGTTGAAGCATAGTAGAAGTTGAATCTAAAGGATCTACTGCTGGATAAATACCTTTGGCTGCTAATCCTCTTGATGATACAGTAGTTGCATCTAAATGTGCGAAAGTTGTAGCAGGAGCTGGGTCAGTTAAGTCATCTGCAGGTACATAAACTGCTTGGATTGAAGTAATAGAGCCTTCTTTTGTTGAAGTTATTCTTTCTTGCAAAGTACCCATTTCTGTACCTAAAGTTGGTTGATAACCTACAGCAGATGGCATTCTACCTAATAAAGCAGATACTTCTGAGCCGGCTTGGACAAAACGAAAAATATTATCAATAAATAAAAGTACATCTTGTTTATTAACATCTCTAAAATATTCGGCCATTGTTAAAGCAGTTAACCCTACTCTCATACGAGCTCCAGGTGGCTCATTCATTTGACCATAAACTAAAGCTACTTTTGATTCTGAAATATTTTCTTCATTAATTACTTTTGACTCTTTCATTTCCATGTAAAGATCATTTCCTTCACGAGTACGTTCCCCTACTCCACCAGATACAGATACACCACCATGTGCTTTAGCAATGTTATTAATTAATTCCATAATAAGTACGGTCTTTCCTACACCAGCTCCTCCAAACAATCCGATTTTTCCACCACGTCGATAAGGAGCTAAAAGATCTACTACTTTAATTCCTGTTTCAAAAATAGATAATTTAGTATCTAATTGTGTAAAAGCCGGAGCAGATCTATGAATCGGAAAAGTTGTACTGGCATCTACGGGACCAAGATTATCAACAGTTTCTCCTAGGACGTTGAAAATACGTCCAAGAGTAGCTTCCCCAACTGGAACACTCAAAGGAGCTCCTGTATCAATAACTTGCATTCCTCTCATTAAACCATCTGTCGCACTCATAGCAACAGCTCGAACCTTATTATTTCCTAGTAATTGCTGTACTTCACAAGTAACATTAATTTCTTGACCTGCTGTATTTTGACCCTCAACTATTAAAGAATTATAAATATTAGGCATTTTACCTGGAGAGGAAGTAACATCTAATACGGGACCGATAATTTGAGTAATACGTCCTATATTTTTAGCAATAAGTGTTGAAGTACCAAAAGTGCGAGAATCTGTTTTCATAAAATTTAGAAGTAATAAATTAGTTGCTGATTATATTGAAAAATATTTAGTATCAACTCGATCATTTAATTATTGAAGAAAAAAATTACTTTCAATTAATTACCTATATATAGATATAAGTATATGAAATAAAAAAAATTAAAAGTTTAAGAAATAAATATTTTTTATAATCTGTAAATATTAGTAAATAATAAATATATTTAAATAAAAAATTTTTATTTTATTTTCAAAAAATAAGTTAAATTAGGTAATAGTTTATTTTTTTATTTCTTACTATGTTTTTAATTAAATTTTATTTTTATTAATTAGTTTAACATTCAAAAGATTATTAGGTCAATGCTTATACAAATAAAACTCATTTACTAAAAATAATCTGAGTTGCATCAAATGTAAAAAATACTATACAATGATACTGTTTTGTTATAGTAAAATAACTTTGTCTAAAAATAGACAAAATTAAATACCAAAGATGTTTTTTTATAAGATTAAAAAAACTTATTTGTCGAGCAGACCTCATCCTTGCAAGAGTTATTAATTGAGTTGTAGGGAGGACCTATGTCACCACAAACGGAGACTAAAGCAGGTGTTGGATTTAAAGCTGGTGTTAAAGATTACAGATTAACTTATTACACTCCAGATTATCAGACTAAAGAAACTGATATTTTAGCAGCATTTCGAATGACTCCCCAACCAGGAGTACCCGCTGAAGAGGCAGGAGCTGCAGTAGCTGCGGAATCTTCCACTGGTACATGGACCACTGTTTGGACCGACGGACTTACCAGTCTTGATCGTTATAAAGGACGATGCTATGATCTTGAAGCAGTTCCTGGAGAAGAGAATCAATATATTGCTTATGTTGCTTACCCATTAGATCTATTTGAAGAAGGTTCTGTTACCAATTTATTTACTTCTATTGTTGGTAATGTTTTTGGATTTAAAGCTTTACGAGCTTTACGTCTAGAAGATTTACGTATTCCTCCAGCTTATTCCAAAACTTTCCAAGGCCCACCTCATGGTATTCAAGTTGAAAGAGATAAATTAAATAAATATGGTCGTCCATTATTAGGATGTACTATTAAGCCAAAATTAGGTTTATCTGCTAAAAACTATGGTAGAGCTGTATATGAATGTCTTCGTGGTGGACTTGATTTCACAAAAGATGATGAAAACGTAAATTCTCAACCTTTTATGCGTTGGAGAGATCGTTTCTTATTTGTAGCAGAAGCTATTTATAAATCTCAAGCTGAAACAGGTGAAATTAAAGGACATTATTTAAATGCTACCGCAGGTACATGTGAAGAAATGATGAAAAGAGCTCAGTTTGCTAGAGAATTAGGCATGCCTATTGTCATGCACGACTATTTAACAGGTGGTTTTACTGCAAATACTAGTTTGGCTCATTATTGTCGTGATAATGGGTTGCTTCTCCATATTCACCGTGCAATGCATGCAGTTATTGACCGACAAAAAAATCATGGTATGCATTTCCGTGTATTAGCTAAAGCATTACGTTTATCCGGTGGAGACCATATTCATGCTGGTACTGTAGTAGGTAAACCTGAAGGAGAACGTCAAGTAACTCTAGGATTTGTTGATTCACTTCGCGATGATTATATCGAGAAAGATAGAAGCCGTGGTATTTATTTTACCCAAGATTGGGTTTCTTTACCAGGTGTTTTACCTGTAGCCTCTGGTGGTATCCATGTCTGGCACATGCCAGCATTAACTGAAATCTTTGGAGATGATTCTGTATTACAGTTTGGTGGAGGAACTTTAGGTCACCCTTGGGGTAATGCACCTGGAGCAGTTGCTAATAGAGTTGCCTTAGAAGCTTGTGTACAAGCTCGTAATGAAGGACGTGATCTTGCTCGTGAAGGTAATGAAGTTATTCGTGAAGCCACTAAATGGAGTCCTGAATCAGCTGCGGCTTGTGAAGTTTGGAAAGAAATTAAATTTGAGTTTGAGACAATTGATACTATATAATTTAATTTTTTTTTTTTCTTTGACTTTTATTTCTGTCAAAGTAAGTTCTTAAATTTAGTAAAATAAAAAGAGAATAAATTAATAATAAGTATAAAAAACCTTATAGGGTTTTTTATACTTATTATTAATTAGAGATTTTAATTTGTTCTATTGATTATTATAATAATCAATAAAACAAATTAAAATCTCTAATTAACCCATTTTTTGAAGGTTTTGTAGCTCAGTGGATTAGAGCGTATGGTTCCGAACCATGAAGTCAAGGGTTCAAATCCCTTCTAAACCATTAAATAAAAAATAAATTCTTTTAATTAGTTTTTTTTTTTTATTGTGTTAAACTTTAATTATATATTATGTTAGGTAAAAAAAAATTTAATATTATTGATTATTAAAAAATATTAATTATATAAAATATGTATTCACTGTTAATGTGGAAAAATCAAATGAAAAAACTATTAATATGTCTTTAATGAATTGGTTTGAAGATAAACGCCGATTTGGTGGCTTAATCGGAGCTTCTATTGAAAAAGCTACAAAAGGATATATTCTTAATGAAAGAAAAAGACTTAAAGTTAATACTACTAACGGACTATGGACTCGACGTGATAATTGCGAAAATATTCTTTATGTTAGATTTTTGAAACAAAATAAATCTATTTGTGAAGAATGTGGATATCATTTACAAATAGGCAGTACAGAAAGAATTGAACTTTTAATTGATCGTGGAACCTGGCAGCCTATGGATGAAGATATGGTTGCTCGGGATGTTCTCAAATTTTCTGATGAAGATTCTTATAAAAGTCGTGTTATTTTTTATCAAAAAAGAACTGGTTTAACTGATGCTATTCAAACAGGTATAGGCAAATTAAATAAAAATTTAATTGCTCTTGGAGTTATGGAGTTTCAATTTATGGGAGGAAGTATGGGTTCTGTAGTGGGTGAAAAAATAACCCGCCTTATTGAATATGCTACTGAAAAATCTATGCCATTAATTATTGTATGCTCTTCTGGAGGAGCACGAATGCAAGAAGGAACATTAAGCTTAATGCAAATGGCTAAAATTTCATCTGTTTTACAAATTCATCAGGCTAAAAAAAAATTCCTTTATATAGCTATTCTTACATATCCTACAACCGGCGGAGTTACTGCTAGTTTCGGTATGTTAGGAGATATCATTATTGCTGAACCTAAAGCATATATTGCATTTGCTGGTAAAAGAGTAATTGAACAAACATTACGTCAAAAAATACCATATGGTTTTCAAGTTGCTGAATCTTTATTTGATCATGGTTTACTCGATTTGATTGTTCCACGTAACCTTCTAAAAGGGGTTTTAGGTAAAATATTTGAACTTTATGGTTTAGCTGCTTATAAAGAGCATAATAATTCTTTTTTTTAATTTAATATTTGTTTTATTAATTTCTTTTTTTTTAATAAAAATTTTAATTAAATTTTTTTTATTCTTTTTAAATGTTATAATTTTCGTATAGATGCTAAAATTTTATATATTAATATAACTACTTTATTTAAATTTTAATTAAATTTTTAATATTTATTGATTTTTAAGTTAAGATTAAAAAACTTTTAAGTAATTATAAAAAAATATATATATATATATATATTAACATCTTTTTTAGAAAAACAGTATAATTAACTTTCTTATTTTTTTATAACTATTTTTTCTACAAATAATATTATTTATTAAAGGTAATTTTTTTATGACAGCTTCTTATTTACCTTCGATTTTCGTTCCTCTAATAGGTCTAGTTTTTCCAGCAATTACAATGGCTTCTTTATTTATATATATTGAACAAGACGAAATAATCTAAAATTTTTATTAAAAATTTAATAAAAATTTTAGATTATTATTATATTTCGTCTATTTATTAACTTTTAAATTTATACTTTTTAATCAAATTTCAATTAATAAATATATATATATCTATATATAAATATATATATAGATATATATATAGATAAAAATGACAGATTCTAATTATAAAAAACCTATATAAAAAAAATTAATATCGTTTTTTATTTTATTTGGATCTAATAAAAAACGATATTAATCTTTTTTTTAAACTACTAAATATTAATTTAATATATAAAAAAATTTAGTTTTGTTTTTTTTTTTTGCTAGTTATCCTATATATATTTCATAAATTTTTGGAGACGTCACTATGAAGCGTGAATCTGAATGGCTTTGGGTAGAGCCTATAATAGGATCTCGAAGAATCAGTAATTTTTGTTGGGCATTTATTCTTTTATTTGGTGCATCCGGATTTTTTTCCGCAGGATCTTCTAGTTATTTCGGTAAAGATCTAATACCTTTTTTATCATCTCAACAAATTATTTTTGTACCTCAAGGGGTTGTAATGTGTTTTTATGGCATTGCCGGGTTATTTCTCAGTTTTTATTTATGGTGCACAATTTTATGGAATGTAGGTAGTGGTTATAACAAATTCGATAAAAAAGAAAAAATTGTTTCTTTATTTCGTTGGGGATTTCCCGGAAAAAATCGGCGTATTTATATTAATTTCCCCATAAAAGATATACAAGGAATACGTATGGAAGTTCAAGAAGGTATTTACCCTCGGCGTATTCTCTATATGAAAATAAAAGGCCAACAAGATATTCCTTTAACACGTTTTGGGGAAAAAATAACTTTAAGAGAAATCGAAGAAAAAGCTGCAGAATTAGCTCGATTTTTACGTGTATCTATAGAAGGACTTTAAAATTAAAAAATAAAAACTAAATTTAAAATAAATTTTAATTTATCTAATTAATATAAAATAAAAAACTTTAATATTGTTTTTTCCATTTTAGCGAATCTTAATTAAATAGTATTTATGAAATCTTATTATGTGCAATTTTATTTTTGGTTATCAAAAACTCCATACCGTTCTTTGGAAAGAGCTTATAAAATGAGCAAAAAAATACAATATATAAAAAAAGATTATTTTTCTTATAAAAATAAGAATTCATCTTCAAGACGGTCTTGGCAAGCCATAATGTTATATATAAATACAAATTTAAATAACTATGTATTTATAATATATTGCAGTCTTTTAGAATATAAAATTAGTTTATTTGTTTTAAGCATTATAAATAATTTAGTCTTAACTATATCAAATTTTTTTAATTCTTTTTTTTCTAAAGTTACTAATTATTTTCTAGTTTTTATTAAATTTATTCCACAATTTTTAATGTTTCCGCAGTTTTATTTTTTTTCTTTTCGTAAAAATATTTTAAATTTTTTTTTTTTTTTTTCACCTAAAAACTTTCTAAATAAAATTGAAAATGAAATGGACAAAATTGAAATTAATTGTAAAAAAAAAATTATTAAAATTAAAACTTCTTTTATTTTAACTAATTTAGTAAGAAAAGATTCAAAAAAAATTGAACAAATGAATAAAAAATTAGCTTGGATTGAAGCTAGTTTAAATGACTTAGATACATGGAATAATTATTCTTCTTTTTCTCTTTTTTCTTTTGAAAAAAAAAATTTAGAAAACACTTTATATTTCTTAGATTTTGAAAAAATTGATGTTACTACAGCGGCTTATGAATCTATAGGTCTTGTACCTCGTTCAATAACTCGTACTTTATCTGGATTTCAAGCAGAGTTAACAGGACAATCAACTTCATTAGTTCTTCAAGATTTTCAAATATCTCGCTATCAGGCATTGGCTTCTGTACAATATATGTTATTTTTATTTTCTTTTCCCTGGGGATTTTCTATTTTTTTCAAAATTTGGTTTTTAGAGCCTTGGCTCAAAAATTGGTGGAATACTTATCAATTTCAAATTTTTCTTAATTCTTTTCAACAAGAAATAGCATTGAAACGACTTCAAGAGATAGAAGAACTTATTTGGTTAGATAAAATAATGGTAAATTCTTTGAAAGAAATAAAATCATATGATCTTAATATAGAGATTCATCAAAAAACAATTCAGTTAGTCAAAATATATAATGAAAATAGTTTAAATACTCTTTTACAGTTATTAACAGACATTATTTATTTCATTATTTTAAGCGCCGTTTTTATCTTAGGTAAAAAAAGATTAGCTATTTTAAATTCTTGGATTCAAGAATTATTTTATAGTTTAAGTGATACAATGAAAGCTTTTTTTATTCTTTTATTAACAGATTTATGTATTGGATTTCATTCACCTCATGGTTGGGAAATAGTTATAGGTTCTTTTTTAGAACATTCGGGGTTTGCCCATAATAAACATATAATATCTTGTTTTGTTTCAACTTTTCCAGTCATTTTAGATACTGTTTTTAAATATTGGATTTTTCGGCATTTAAACCGTATATCTCCCTCTATCGTAGCAACTTATCATACAATGAATGAATAAAAAATAAATATATAATTATAAAATAATTTATTAATTATTAGTTAATTCTTTTGATTACTAATGTAGAGTAGAATATTTTTGATTTATGATCTTCATTATTATTATAATGGGCAGAATTAGAAATAAGGATCACTAGTTTAGCCAAGTATCCTGCTAATGAATTTTTTGGAAGAGAATAATTGAACTATGCAGAACAAAAATATTAATCACTGGATAAAAAAGTGCGTGATTCGATCGATTTCGATCATAATCTTGATGAAAATGATAGCTTGGCCATCTATTTCCGAAGCATATCCAATTTTTGCACAACAAGCATATGAAGACCCTCGAGAAGCAACCGGTCGTATTGTATGTGCCAATTGTCATTTAGCTAAAAAACCCGTAGATATTGAAGTTCCTCAATCTATATTACCAGATACTGTATTTGAGGCTGTTGTTAAAATTCCCTACGATACACAAATTAAACAAGTTCTTGCTAATGGTAAAAAAGGAGCATTAAATGTAGGAGCTGTCCCTATTTTACCTAAAGGATTTGAGTTAGCGCCTTCAGATCGTATTCCTCCAGAAATGAAAGAGAAAATAGGTAATCTGTATTTTCAATCTTATAGTTCTGATAAAAAAAATATTATTGTAATAGGTCCTATTCCGGGTAAAAAATATAGTGAAATTATATTTCCTATTCTTTCACCAGATCCTGCTGTTAATAAAGAAACAAATTTTCTAAAATATCCTATATATTTAGGTGCTAATAGAGGAAGAGGACAAATTTATCCGGATGGAAGTAAGAGTAATAATACTGTTTATAATTCATCCATTACAGGTAAAGTAAGTCGAATTTTACGTAGAGAAAAAGGTGGTTATGAAATAACTATTGATAGTTTAGATGGTCGTCAAATTGTAGATATTGTGCCTTCAGGACCAGAACTTATTATTTCAGAAGGTGAATTAATTCAAGCAGATCAACCTTTAACAAATAATCCTAATGTGGGTGGGTTTGGTCAGGGAGATGCAGAAATAGTACTCCAGGATCAATTACGTATTCAAGGTCTTTTATTATTTTTTGCATCCGCCATATCAGCACAGATATTCTCAGTACTTAAAAAGAAACAATTTGAAAAAGTTCAATTAGCAGAAATGAATTTTTAATTTTTGAATAAAAAAATTAAATTAAAGCGTTTGATTAATAGAATTCTTTTCTATTATGGATGATCATTATAATGAAATTCAATTTAGGTTTTTTATGTTTATATAATATGATACTCATTTCTTTAGAAATCGAATATTTTGAATATTATTATCTTTTTCCTTTATTAAAAGAAATGTTAAATTATCATGGATATACATTAAAATTAAATTATTTAAAAAATTTTACTCAACAAGCATTAATAAACACATATCAATTAACTAAATGGGGGGGAAGGTTTCATAAATATTATAATAAATTCTACTATAATATATATTTTTTTATGATTGTAAAAAAAAAAAATCAAAAATTAAAAAAAAGTATATATAATCAATATATATATGAAGATAGAAATAAAAAATTACCAAAAAAATCTTTTTTGTATTTGATTTTTAAATTAATTATATCTTATAAAAAATGGAAAGCTGATGAACTATACATAAAAATGGCTCATATTGCTTATTGTGAAAATATAATAGATTTTATGATTAAACTTTTAAAAATGGCTCGTTTTGAAAAACAAACTTCTTTTTTTTTCATTTACATCTTAAAAATATAGGTATATTTTTTTATTTATCATATTATTTATCTCAATATCCCAAATTGAAAAGATACTATAAAAATTTATTGCATAAATTTTATAGTATCTTTTCAATTTTATTATTATTTAAATAACAAAAATTTTAAAAAATTTTGTTCAATTAAAATTTTTTTTTTTTAATTTTTTCTTATAATTTATTAATTTTATGAATAATTTATATATATTCAAAAATTATATTATTATAACGATGAGCCTAATCCAGAGTATGAGCCATAAAAAGAGATACCCACTAAACCAATTACAAGAATACCAAATAGAGTACCTATTAACCATAAAGGAATTCTTCCGGTGGTATTTGCCATTTATCTTATACTCCTTTTTTTTAATTTCATTTTTAGTTATAACTTAAACAGAAAAAGAACAGTTATAAATATTAAATTTTAAATTCATTCCAAATAAGGCAAAAGAATTTCTGTTCTAATTAATTAAAGAAGTAATTAGAAAATGAAACAGCTAATACGAAAATCAATAACAAACCCCAATAGAGGCTAGTACGATTTAATTCTACACTTTGTTTGTTTGGGTTTGGTTGTGTCATATCTTCACATTTTAAATAAAGTTTATTATTCAAGTTTATCGTTGAATAAATTGCATTGCTGAAATCGATCCTAAAAAAAAAACTGTAGGTACAGCTAGTCCGTGAACGGCCAACCACCTAACTGTAAAAATCGGATAAGTTCTATCTATAGTCATTGATACCTCCTAAAAAGATCTAGTAAATTCATCAACTTGTTCTAGTGAATTAAAACGACCAGTAATTAAAGGAACTTCTTGTCGGCTTTCTGTAAAATATTCATTTGGCCGAGGGCTTCCAAAGACGTCATAAGCCAAACCTGTACTAACAAATAGCCAACCTGCGATAAACAAAGATGGTATAGTTATGCTGTGGATTACCCAATATCGAATACTGGTGATAATATCAGCAAAAGGGCGTTCTCCTGTATTTCCAGACATGCTTAACTCCATATATATTTGTAAAGGCTGAGAAAAATTCCATAAAAGATTAAATCTAAAAAATTTTATAAAATATAGATCTTTTTTTAGCCTAGTTAGATTATCATTGTTATACCGAAGGTATTTTTGAAGCATACTAAATCAGTATAGCTAGGGTTGTTTTAACGCAGCAAGACAAATAAAATAAAAAGATGTAAAAAAATTGAAAGTTTTTTAAATTTTTTAGTAAATTTAATTAATTTTTCATAAAATTATTAATTTATTATATAAAATATAACACCTTTTTTAGTATATTATACTAATTTAAATTATTAAAGTTTTATAGATTAAATTAAAAATAAAATTAACTATTATAAATAATAAATACTTTTAGTAGAAATTAATATACTTATATAATAAATAAAAAAATAAATTATTTTTTATTAATTAAACATTATATTTAATACTTTTTTTTTTCAACAAAATAAATAGAATTTAAGTTAATTTAATTAAACTATCAATATAAAGTTTTATTAATATAATTAGTTAAATTTTAATCAAATTTTTATAGAAAATAGAAATCATCCGAAATAAAAGAGTGGCAAAATTAGTTGAATCTGCTACTATAAAAAAAGCATTGAACAAAATAAAGTCAATGTTATATTTATAATTATTAAAAGTATTTTCAATTAATAAAAATTTAATTCATAAAGAATTTAGGTAATTGTTTTACAAAAGATGTATACTAAATTTGTTATATTATCATTAGGATTTTTCTCATGCTTACTATAATCAGTTATTTTCTATTTTTGTTTGCTGCTTTATTTTTAGCTTTAGTTTTATTTATTGGTTTAAATAAAATACAACTTATCTAAAAAACTATAAAAAAGGTAACTTTTAAGGTCCCATTAATTTCATCGTATTTCTCGAATAAATTTTGAGATTAATAATAAATTTAGTTAGTTTCTAACTTAAATATTATTTTAGTTAAATAAAAAATGGTTGAAGCATTGCTATCTGGAATTGTACCAGGGTTAATTCCAATAACTTTAGCTGGATTGTTTGTAACCGCTTACTTACAATATCGACGTGGTGATCAATTAGATCTTTAATTCAGAATTTATTTCAAAATATTTTCACAATCACGCTCTGTAGGATTTGAACCTACGACATCAGGTTTTGGAGACCTGCGTTCTACCGGGCTGAACTAAGAGCGCTTATTTCAAATAAAATTTTTATTTTAATAATAACAAATAATATTTTAATTTTTATTTATTTATAACAAGAAAAAAAGTAATTTAACATTACTAATTTATTTTAAAGTAGAATTTTATTATATATATATTTTCGGGTAGGGATGACAGGATTCGAACCTGCGGCATTTTGTACCCAAAACAAACGCGCTACCAAACTGCGCTACATCCCTCCCATAATTAATTATTATTTTATAACTAATTATATCTTATTTATTAAGTTTTTCCTATACTTTTTATTAATTTATCAATTATATTTTTAATAAAATTTAAATAAAATTATTAAAGTTATTTGATTTGGAAAATATATAGAAAATAGAGATAAATTTTATATATATAGTGGCTATTGTTTTTATGTAAATAAAAAATTATATATAAATATTATTTTTTCTTCATAAAAAAGGTATCATTTAAGATAAAATAACTTTAATTAAATAAAAAAATATAAAGTAATTTTTTAATTTATTTGTTTTTTCTTAAAAAATTTAATTAATTATTTTATTATATAAAAAAATTATAAGAAATATAACAAACAAACTTTATTAGTTTATTCAAAATTTTATAAATATTTATTTATTATAAGGAGATCTACAATGCAAGATGTAAAGACGTATCTTTCTACAGCACCCGTATTAGCTACTCTATGGTTCGGATTTTTAGCTGGTTTATTAATAGAAATTAATCGTTTCTTCCCAGATGCTTTAATTCTTCCCGTTCTTTAAATAAAAGAGACTTTTATATAAAAAAAAATTTATATTAGAAATAATAACAATTTTTTTTAATTTTTTATTATTATTATAATTCACTAAAAAATTTAAATTTAATTGCTAATTTTTTTAAATATATTTTATAAATTTTAGAGATTCAATATTCGAGATAAATAGTATTATGGCCAAAAATAAAGATGTAAGAGTAACAATTACTTTAGAATGTACTAATTGTGCTCAAAATAATGAAAAAAAAAAATTAGGTATTTCTAGATATAGTACTCAGAAAAACCGTCGTAATACGCCTATTCGATTAGAATTAAACAAATTTTGTTCTTATTGTAATAAGCATACTATTCACAAAGAAATAAAAAAATAAATAGTTTTTATGAAACAAGCTATAAATAAATCTAAGCGATCTTCTCGTAGACGTTTACCACCAATTAGATCAGGTGAGATTATTGATTATAAAAATATAAATTTACTTCGTAGATTTATCAGTGAACAAGGAAAAATTTTATCTAGACGAATGAATAGATTAACTTCAAAACAACAGCGTTTAATGACTATTGCTATTAAAAGAGCTCGTGTTTTAGCTTTATTGCCCTTTCTAAATAATGAAAATTAATTTAATTTTTTGATTTATTGTTGCTAAAGTTTTCTATATTTTCAATAATTTCTTCAACAATTTATTAACTTCCCTGGAATCTAATTGTTCCAGGGAAGGTTTTTTATTTAATCTTTCTTTTTCATTCCTTTATTATTCACTAACTTTTTTTAATATTGTAAAAAAGCAATTGTAATCTAGTAAAGCTATTTGTGCAAGCACCTTTCGATTCAAAAGTACTTGATTCTGATATAAATTTTGAATTAATTTGTTATAAGAAATTCCATTATTTCGGGATGCTGCGTTAATCCGAGTAATCCATAAGCGACGAAGATCTCTTTTTCGTTTATTTCTATCTCGATAAGAAGAAGCTAAAGCTCGCATTCCTTGCTGATTGGCTGTCCGAAATAGTTTTGAATGAGCCCCCTGAAATCCTGCTGTAAGCGTAAAAATATTTTTTCGTCGTTTTCGAGCTACATATCCACGTTTAACTCTAGTCATTGATGTCTACTCTCATAAATTACTGATTGATTTTAATTAAGGAATAAAAAAATAATCTTTTTTATTTATTTTTTATTATTATTTTTCTCATTAATAGAAAAGTTAAATGAAAAATAAAAGTAACAAATTTAATTTTATTGATTATATTTTATAAAAATTTGTTTAAAATAAAAAAATAAAAAGGAAATATATATATATATATTTGATTTGATTATCACTATTTTTTAATCATAAAAAAAAAAATAAACATATATATATCTTTAGATACAGAAAATTATTTTTTTTTTATTTTTGATAAAAAAAAGCTGATTTTTCTAATGTAGAAAGTAAAAATTCTAATGGCTTTTGCTACTTTAACCTTCCCAACCATAATTTATTCAAGTTAAAAACCTTCTTATTCACAAAAGAATAGGACCTTGAAATAAGAAAAATAATGGATTCCATTGTTTCTATGACTTCTTCTTCAACGGTGAGGTCCTTTCTATATACCGAAGCTTTATAAATTTAAAAATGTTATTTGTAATTTATATAATTTTCAAATTTTAGCTTTATTTGATTAACCAAATAAAAAAAGTATTAAAATCAAAAACTTTTTTATCTAGTAACGATATGTTATTTTGATAGTTTGCTGGACAGCTAACCTTATTAATCCGTTTTTGCAATCATACAATTATTCCGTAATAAACTTTATTCTTGTATTTTTTTTCGCTTAACACATCTATAATTAAATCAATAGTATTGAAAATTCGCTTTTTTATCTTACATTAAAATGATTGGATTTGCACCAATAAAAGCCATAAATTTCATTTATTTATTAAATAAATAATAGATTAGTCATTTGTTAAAATAAAAAGGTTCTTCTGCTATACTGAACTTTTTTATTTCTTATAATTTTATAATCATAACAAGTCGCACATACACTCTAGTACAAACTCCTCGTCGTTGAGGACATCCGCGAAGGGCTGGAGATTTTGTTCTATTTTCTATCGGTTGTCTTCGATTTTTAATCAATTGTTGAATAGTAGGCATTTCAAATTATATGCAGAATTTATTGGTTCAAATTAATTTTAACCAGAAAAATATAATGTAAATTTTTTTTATTTCTTTAAATATATATATATATATATCAAATAAATTTTAAATTTAATTTTAAATTAAAAAAAATTTTTATTTAAAAATTTAAGTATTTTCTATAGCTACAAGATCCACAATGCCATAAATTTTTGCTTCTTTTGCTGACATAAAAACATCTCTTTCCATATCTTCAGAAATAACCCATAAAGGTTTACCTATTCTTTGTACATAAACTCGAGTAATGTAATCACGAAGTTTTAGTACTTCTTCTGCTTCCATCATACACTCACCTGCTTGTCCATCATAATAAGAACTAGCAGGTTGATGAATCATTACCCTAATTATAAAATCTGATATAAAAACTTGTATGAACTGTACAAGCATCTTTTATATTGTATACAGCTCTAAAAATAAAATCATAAAATATGTTTTGAAAAAATATAGATTTATTTCAATAAAATATTTTTTAATCAATAAAATATTTTTTAATATAATTAATTTTTTTAAATTTTATATACCATTTTTCTTTTGTTAAATACTATTATGGTTCTATTGTTTTATATTTTTTTTATAAAACAATGCCAAAGTTTTTTTTTAATATAGTTAAATTTTAATTTAACTAAAATTTAAAATTTGTATTTTTATATTTTCTAGTTAATAAAAAGGTAAAGAAAATTATATTTATAACACTGAAATAAATAAAAAATTTTAATTAATTATCTTGATATTAAACTTTCTTTTAAGATGATTTTATCAAGCTTTTTATGTCATGCTATTATTCCTTCTATAAGGCGTATACATCGTTTTACTAATTAAAAAAAAGCAAATATTGGCGCAAAGCGTGAGGTAACGCTATACGTTTAGTAATTTCACCCCCAGTTAAAATAAATGATCCCATGGAAGCCGCTAATCCCATACAAATTGTATGAACATCTGGAACTACGAATTGCATAGCATCATAAACAGATATTCCAGCTAGAACAGCTCCACCAGGAGAATTAATATATAAATACATATCTTTACTTTCATCTTCTCCATTTAAATACATCATAATTCCAATGAGTTGATTTGCAATTTCATCGTCTACATGTTGACCTAAAAAAAGTAATCTTTCCCGATAAAGTCGATTGTTATAATAAAATTTAATAAGTTATTTTTTTTTTTATAACTGTACTAGCTTTTTTATTTGCCCAATACAGTTTAAGCAGTTGAAAAAAATATTATTAGTTTTTTTAGTTTTTTATAAAAATTTGAATATTTTATATTTTTTTTTCATAAATATTTTAAATTATTATCATAACTTTGTTTAATAGTCTAAGTTCGTTTTTTATATACTTAGTGAACAGCATATTAAACAATTCATTCTTTAATATATTTATTAAATAATCTATTTTTTTATTTAAAATATTTTTGCATTTTATATCTTTTTTTTTACAAACGGTTTTTAGTAATATCTTTAGGTTTATAATCTACTTCGGTAAAAATGAGTTAAGTCTTATCTACATATAAAAATAAGTCTATTGCTTTATATAAAAATAAGTCTATTGCTTTTTTTTTTATTTTTTAGCAATTTTTAAAATAAAATTTTCAATTATTAAATTTAACTAAAATTTTTTTTTTTTTAATCTTTAACGAAGTTTAAATCTTTATTTTTTGTTTAACTAGCCATAGAAAAGATGATTAAACCTTTTTACTTAATAAATTTTATTAAAATATTATTTCATGCTATTAAAGCTTTAATAATTTATTAAGTTTAAAATGAAATAAAAACATCTAGATTATATTAAATAAATAAAAGATGATGGATAATTTCCATATAACCAAATATGTTTAATAAACGCACTATACGTCGATCCAAACAGCATCTTCTTCTCCTGGAAGCCTAAAAGGCACTTTTGGAACACCAATGGGCATTTCTTTTATTTGAAATAAATATATAACAGCACTTAAAATGAAAATAGACAAAAAAATAAGTAGCTAACAAATAAAAAATTAGTTTATAATGTTATTAAGAAGATTATATTATATTTTTTTAATAATATTGTCATTATTATATATAATTTAATAATTATATTATATATAATTTATAAAGAAAAAAAAATTTATTAAAGTTTAAATTATTTTTATGAGTTTAAACTTTATTTTATTTTAGTATAGTCATTGATTAATGCAAAAAAGTTACGTAGTCTCTAATTCTCTTTGAGAAAGGGGTATTTCCATGGGTTTGCCTTGGTATCGTGTTCATACTGTCGTACTAAACGACCCTGGTCGTTTAATTGCTGTACATTTAATGCATACAGCTTTAGTTTCTGGCTGGGCTGGTTCTATGGCTTTATATGAATTAGCGGTTTTTGATCCCTCCGATCCTATTCTTGACCCAATGTGGAGACAAGGTATGTTTGTTATACCCTTCATGACTCGTTTGGGGATAACAAAATCTTGGGGGGGTTGGAGTATTACTGGAGAAACTGTAAATAACGCAGGTATTTGGAGTTATGAAGGTGTAGCTGCAGTTCATATCATATTATCAGGGTTATTATTTTTAGCAGCAATCTGGCATTGGGTCTATCGGGATTTAGAGCTATTTCGTGATGAACGTACAGGAAAACCTTCTTTGGATTTGCCTAAAATTTTTGGGATTCATTTATTTTTATCAGGAGTTCTTTGCTTTGCATTTGGAGCTTTTCATGTAACAGGTCTATCTGGTCCTGGTATATGGGTATCTGATCCTTACGGATTAACTGGAAAAGTGCAACCTGTGGTTCCAGCTTGGGGAGCTGAAGGTTTTGATCCTTTTGTTTCAGGAGGAATAGCTTCGCATCATATTGCAGCAGGTATTTTAGGTATATTAGCAGGTTCATTTCATCTTAGTGTTCGTCCTCCTCAACGATTATATAAAGGATTACGTATGGGGAATGTTGAAACTGTTCTATCTAGTAGTATTGCCGCTGTATTCTTCGCCGCCTTTGTTGTCGCTGGGACTATGTGGTATGGTTCTGCTGCAACTCCGGTAGAATTATTTGGTCCTACTCGTTATCAGTGGGATCAAGGATTTTTTCAACAAGAAATAGATCGAAGAATTCGTTCTAGTAAAAATGAAAATCTTAGTTTATCTGAAGCTTGGTCTAAAATTCCAGAAAAATTAGCTTTTTATGATTATATTGGTAATAATCCGGCTAAAGGTGGATTATTTAGAGCAGGTGCTATGGATAATGGAGATGGAATAGCTGTTGGATGGCTAGGCCATGCTGTTTTTAAAGATAAAGAGGGACATGAACTTTTTGTCCGCCGTATGCCTACTTTCTTCGAAACTTTTCCAGTAGTTCTAGTAGATGAAGAAGGAATTGTTAGAGCTGATGTCCCATTTAGAAGAGCTGAATCTAAATATAGTGTTGAACAAGTTGGTGTAACTGTCGAATTTTATGGTGGGGAACTTAACGGAGTAAGTTTTAGCGATCCAGCTACAGTAAAAAAATATGCTAGACGTGCTCAACTAGGTGAAATTTTTGAATTTGATCGTGCTACTTTAAAATCAGATGGTGTTTTTCGTAGTAGCCCACGAGGTTGGTTTACCTTCGGACATGCCACATTTGCTCTTCTTTTCTTTTTTGGTCATATTTGGCATGGTGCTAGAACCTTATTTAGAGATGTTTTTGCTGGTATTGATCCAGATCTAGACGCACAAGTAGAATTTGGAGCATTTCAGAAATTAGGAGACCCTACTACTAAAAGACAAATAGTTTAAATTAATTTAATAAGGTTTTTTCTATCTTTTTCAATAATTTTTAATAAAAAAATAAATTAAATTTATTTTTAATTAGTACGAAAGCTATCTCCATACTTCTCACTTATAATAAAATCTATGGAAGCATTGGTTTATACATTTTTATTGGTAGGTACTTTAGGAATAATTTCTTTCGCTATCTCTTTCCGTGAACCACCTAAAATTCAAACTAAAGGAAAAAAATAATAATTTTTAAGTTTATTTGGTTTTTTGCAGAAATAAATAATTAGGTACCTTCCCTTTATTTCAGGGAAGGTCTTCAATAATTAACTTAATCTTCATGCTCTTCAAAAGGATCTCTAAGTTCTTTAGAGGGTTGCCCAAAAGCTGTATAAAGAGCATAACCGGTAAAACTCACAAGTGAACACGAAATAAATATAGCGACTAATGTTGCAGTTTCCATTTTTAAGTAATTCCAAAAGAATGGTTTATTTTTAATTGATTCGATTAATATAATAGTACACAAAGTTAACAAATCTCAACTAATGCAATAAAATTTTATGGCTACACAAATTATTGATGATACTCCTAGAACAAAAGGAAAACGAAGTGGTTTAGGAGATATATTAAAACCACTTAATTCAGAATATGGTAAAGTTGCTCCTGGATGGGGCACAACACCTTTAATGGGTATTGCAATGGCATTATTTGCAATTTTTTCAGTTATTATTCCCGAACTTTATAATTCTTCAGTATTATTAGATGGAGTTCCTGTAAGTTGGTAATACCTTATTAAAACGGTTCAATAAAAAAATTTAAATTTTTTTATTGAACCGTTTTAAGGTATTATTTTTATTTGCTAACAAAAATTTTTGTTTTATATATTTAAGGTAGTTTAATCGTGTAATCAATTAATTAAAGGAATTTATGGATTATGGGTGTGCGACTTGTTTAGATAAATGAAATTTAGAAATACAAAATAATTTGTTAATCTTAAAAAAAAGATTATTTTAATTTATTAAGTGTTATAAATAAAACATTTAAAGCATAAATTTTATATAAAAGATTAATAAATATTTTTTATTTAAATTAAACTATGATTAATTTTTTTTTGAATTTACTAATAAAAAGTAAAATTTCGTTACCCAGTTTTTTTATTTGATTAAATTCAAAATGGTTACAAAAAAGTATTTACTTATTATACTTTTTTTTAGTCATCGGAATATAGTAAAAATCTAAAGTTTAGTTATTTTTATTAAATTTTAAACAAGAAAATCTTTATAAAATTGTTATTAATCATATTAATTAAAGAAACAAAATTTGAAGTAAAAGATTACTCAAAAAAGCAGTTGATACAAATAAAGCAAACTTGAGATAAAATAATAAAAAAAATTATATATATAAATATATATTTTATTTTTTTATATTTAAGCCGTATGAAAAAAAGTATCATTTACGGTTTTTGGGGAAGAAATACGTAAAAGTTTATCTATCGCAATAGAGTATATGATTGGTTTGAAGAACGTCTTGAAATTCAAGCAATTGCAGATGATATTACTAGTAAATATGTACCCCCTCATGTAAATATATTTTATTGTTTAGGAGGTATTACTTTAACTTGTTTTTTAGTGCAGGTAGCAACGGGATTTGCTATGACTTTCTATTATCGTCCAACAGTTACTGAAGCTTTTGCCTCTGTTCAATATATTATGACCGAAGTTAATTTTGGTTGGTTAATCCGTTCAGTTCATCGATGGTCGGCGAGTATGATGGTTTTAATGATGATTTTACATATATTTCGTGTTTATCTAACAGGAGGTTTTAAAAAACCTCGTGAATTAACTTGGGTTACTGGTGTTATTTTAGCAGTATTAACAGTTTCATCTGGTGTAACTGGGTATTCTTTACCTTGGGATCAAATTGGTTATTGGGCTGTCAAAATTGTAACAGGTGTACCTGATGCTATTCCCGTCATAGGATCGCCAATAGTAGAATTATTACGTGGAAGTGTTAGTGTAGGTCAATCTACATTAACTCGTTTTTATAGTTTACATACTTTTGTATTACCCCTTTTAACTGCAGTTTTTATGCTAATGCATTTTTTAATGATCCGCAAACAAGGTATTTCTGGTCCTTTATAAATTATTAGAATATAATTTTACTAAAACTGTATAATATAGTAATTTTTTTATTATAAAAAAAATTACTATAAATCAAAATTATTTATTGCCATAAATTTTTTATGAGCCTAATTAAAAAAAATTTATGGATTTTCTATATTTTATTTAAAATTTTTATTTAAATAAAATATATGTTTACTTTTTGAGACAAATTTAATTATGGGAGTGTGTGACTTGAATTAATTATTAAACTTTATAGATTTTTTAATCTATCACATTATAAAAATTTTAAAAATAAAATGTGTTGTTATCCCAAATTACTTAAAAAAAAATGAGAAAATAAAAAACTTGGGTAAAAAAATAAATTTGTTTTAAATAAAAAATTTTCTATGATCTAATAAATTGAAAAAGGCTTCGTAAAATTGAATAAATAAAAATAAAAATATTTATTACATTTATGTATATTTATTAATATTATATGAATATGATAAAAAAACTACATTCATTTCTTCTGAGTTTTTGAATGTGAAATAATCATGGAAGTAAAAAAAAGGTCTAATGAGAAAAAAGTTAATATATTAACAAGTTAATTTTGAGTAAGTACATAATTTTAAAACTATTAGAAAATAAAACTTATGAAAAATAAGACAATCCAAAAATAATATTAATAAAAATATTAGTTATTATTAAAAATAAAAAAAAAACTTGGATTTTGAACTTTTTTTAATGAAATAAAATTATTTAATATATTTAATTTATATACTAAGCAACTTAATTAAATAAATTTTAATTTTTGGATTTAAATAAAAATAGTTTGAGTTGGATGAATAAAAAATTCAGGTCCAATTCTTTAGGGGGAATATTCTTTTATTGAAACCTATCTTAATAACAAAAAAACCCGACTTAAGTGACCCTATATTACGTGCTAAATTAGCCAAAGGTATGGGACATAATTATTACGGAGAACCTGCTTGGCCTAATGATCTTTTATATATTTTTCCAGTAGTTATTTCAGGTACTATTGCATGTAGTGTAGGTTTAGCCGTTCTAGAACCTTCTATGATTGGTGAACCAGCAAACCCTTTTGCAACTCCTTTAGAAATATTACCTGAATGGTATTTTTTTCCTGTTTTTCAGATACTTCGTACAGTTCCTAATAAATTATTAGGTGTTCTTTTAATGGCTGCAGTACCTGCGGGATTATTAACAGTACCTTTCCTAGAAAATGTAAATAAATTTCAAAACCCTTTTCGTCGTCCAGTAGCAACAACAGTTTTTTTAATTGGTACTGCCGTATCCCTTTGGTTAGGTATCGGAGCAGCTTTACCTATTGATAAATCATTAACTTTAGGTCTTTTTTAAAATAGTAAAATATTAGATTAATTTTTTAATTTTTTAGTAACTAGTTAATATTTAAAGTAACTTTTCTTTAAATGTTAACTAGTTACTAAAAAATTAAAATTATTTAAAAGTTCTGTAATAAATTTATTAGAGCTTTTTTTAGTGCTTTTAATTTTTTCTAATAAATAATTTATTTAATTAAATATTTAAGAAAATTTTGAACAAAAAAAAGCTACACTTTAACTATTAATTTAGTTTAATTTAATTTAATAGAAATTTTTTTATTTATTTCAAATAATATCAAAAGTTTTTTACAATATATTTTTATTTTATACACGTCGCTTTTTTGGAGGTCTACATCCATTATGTGGCATAGGAGTTACATCACGAACAAAGTTTAAAATAATTCCACTCCGACGAATAGCTCGTAAAGCCGTATCTCGTCCTGGGCCAGGACCACTAATCATAACTTCTGCTTGTTTCATACCTTGATCGATCAAAACGCGAATAGCATTTTCTGCGGCAGTTTGAGCTGCAAAAGGTGTACTTTTTTTCGTACCTTTGAAACCACAAGCACCTGCGGAAGACCAAGAAACTGCTTGTCCCCGTATATCCGTCACAGTAACAATTGTATTGTTAAAACTTGCTTGAATATGAATAACTCCTTTGGGGATTCTACGTTTACCTTTGCGCAAACCAATTTTTTTCACTAATTTTGGCATAATTATTATTGTTTATTTATTTCAAAAATTTATTCTATTTTAATATCATATATATTTACTTTCAAATATAATTATATATAAAAAATATTTAAATATATTTTTCATGACTTTTATTAAAATTTTATTTAATAAAAAATTATCCTTGTTTTTGTTTATGTTTTGGATTAGAACAAACTACCATAATTCGTTTTCGTCTACGAATTAACCGACAATTATCGCATATTTTTTTAACAGAAGCACGGACTTTCATTTTTATATTTCCCATTTTTATGTGATTTATAATATAAAAAAAAATTATACTAAGTTTTTTAATTTATTATATTTTTGACATTTTTGATTAAAAAAATAAATTTAACTATTTTGCGGTTTAGCACGAAGGCGATAAGTTATGCGTCCTTTAGTTAAATCGTAAGGACTTAATTCTACTTTAACTCGATCTCCTGGTAATATTCTAATATAATTTCGTCTTATTTTTCCCGAAATATGAGTTAAAACTTCACATCCATTGTCTAAACAAACTCGAAACATTGCATTAGGAAGTGATTCTGTAACTATACCTTCCATATCAATTAAATTTTGTTTCTTCATTAAAGGGAAAATCTCCTTTTTTAAGTTAACTAACGTTGTGAAATATAGTACTAGCTAGTTTTTTTATTTACAAAGATTTTCCTATGTGAAAGATTTAAATAAAATGTAAATAAATTACCATACATAACATAAAATTTCTCCTCCAATTTGTTTTTCTCTTGCTTCTCGATCCGTCATAATACCTTGAGAGGTTGAAAGAATAACAATTCCCATTCCACTTAACACTTTTGGAATTTCTTTATGATTAGAATACATTCTTAAGCCTGGTTTGCTAATACGTCGTAAAGTTGTTATATAAGGTTTTTTTTTTCTTCCTTGATATTTCAAAGTAAAAACTAAAAAATAAATTTTATTTTCTTTATGTTCTCTAAAAGTTTCTATAAAACCTTCTTGTAATAAGATTCTTCCGACATTCCGAGTAATATTAGTGGCTGGTATTTGAACCGTTTTTGTCTTTTCCAAGTTCGCATTTCTTATAGATGTAATCATATTAGCAATAGTATCGTTACTCATGAAAACTCCCTTTTACTATTAATATAAATAAGCTTTTTAGTAAGTTAAAAAGCTTCTAAGACAAAAAAATAATTTTAGTTTTTTAGAAATTTTTTTGCTAATTTTAAAATGAAAATAACTTAAGATAAAAATAATTAAAAAAGAAAATATAAAATATATATATGAAAATAATGATGTACCTAAAAAAAAAAAAATAAAAAAAAAATTTATGATTTTTAATTTTTATTTATAATACCTCAGGAGCTAATGACACTATTTTAGTAAAATTAGATTCTCTTAATTCTCGTGCAACAGGACCAAAAACGCGTGTTCCTTTTGGATTTCCTTCTTGATTAATAACAACAGCAGCATTATCATCAAATTGTATAATAGTCCCATTTTTGCGCTTAAGTTCTTTACAAGTTCGTACAACTATTGCTCGGACTATTTCCGATTTTTTTAATGGCATATTTGGTACTGCTTCTTTAACTACGGCGATAATTACATCACCAATATGTGCATATTTGCGATTACTTGCTCCTAAAATTTGTATACACATCAATTTTCGTGCTCCACTATTGTCGGCTACATTTAAATAAGTTTGAGGTTGAATCATTTTTTTTTTAACTCCCCTCTAAAAGTATAAAATTTTAAAATTTAAAGGGGGGAAAGAATTAAGAAATAAAATATTACTAATTTTAATTATTTATATAATTATTGTTTTTTTTTTTATTTAGCTTTATTAAGTAGTTATATTGAATTTTCTTTATTTATTTTCTGTACAGACGTAATAGTAATGAATTGAGTACGTATAGGCATTTTGTAGGCTGCGATTCTCACAGCTGCTCTAGCAATAGTTTCTGGTATTCCACTTATTTCATAAAGTATTCTACCCGGCTTAACAACAGATACCCAATATTCTGGTGATCCTTTTCCTGAACCCATACGTGTTTCTGCAGGTCGCATAGTAATAGGTTTATCTGGAAATATACGTATCCATAATTTTCCACCACGACGTGCATAACGGGTAATTGCTCGTCGTCCTGCTTCTATCTGTCTAGATGTAATCCAAGCTGGTTCAAGGGCTTGAAGGGCAAATTTACCGAAACAGATAGAATTACCTCGAGTAGCTATTCCTTTCATCCGTCCTCTATGTTGTTTACGAAATTTTGTTCTTTTAGGGTCATAGTCGACTTTTTTCGGTCTCTATTTCAAAATCGGATATGAAGGGTTTCTTTCATCCGGCTTCTCATGAATAAAGTTATTATAAATTAAGTTTTTTTATATTTTTCTTTTTCTTATTTCCTTATTTAGTAAAAAAGTAAAAAAAATTTATTAAGTTAGTAAAAAAATAAAAATAATTATTATAATAATAATATAAAAATTTTGATAATATTTTATATGAGATTTTCACGGGCGAATATTAACTCATTTAGTTTTACTTAAAAATAATTAGTTATTATTATGTTTTGTAGTTTCTTCAAATTTGGTTTTTTTCGCCATCCCATCTAATAATTAAATCTAATTAGTAACTCTTTTGTTTAATTATAGATTACGTCGTTTTCATTACTTTCAAATAAGCGTTTAGGTTTTTTTTTTTACAGTGGAGTTTTTTATTTCATATCATCAAATTTATTAGTCTTTTTTGAGGTAAAACTTTTTTATTAAATTCTATTAAATTAACTATTAGTAAAATGAAATTTTTTTTTTATGTTTGCTTACACTGTTTTTTTAAGACAATTTTAACCATACGAATTTAATAATAATATATTATTAAGTTTTTTTTTTTTTTTAATAAAAAGCTTTTTGCTTCATAAATTTTTTTATGAAAAAGATTTTAAATGAATATTTTTATTATTTAATAATTCATTTATTGAGTTATTTCAATAGAAAGCAAAGAATTTATTTCCAGTTTATATTGGAATTTATCGAGTTTTTTCCTTCTTATATTGTTGATTCAAAAAACATCGATTTTAACGAGTCGCACACTAAGCATAACAATTTTTTCGAAATGTTAATAAAAATTATAAATAAATCTTTAAAATAATAAAAACAAAAATAAATTTAATCTATTTAATATTAAAATATAAAAAATTAAAACAAATTATTTTTCATCTTGGAATATCCAAATTTTTATTCCTAATACTCCATAAATAGTTTGAGCTGGATAATAACAATAATCAATTTTAGCTCGAAGAGTTTGTAAAGGAACTCTTCCTTCTCTGGCCCATTCTACACGAGCAATTTCAGCTCCATTAAGACGTCCTGCAATTTGTATTTTAATACCTTTTATATCCGTTTTCTTCGCCAATTCAATAGCTTTTTTCATAGTTCGTCTAAAAGCAACTCGACTTTCTAACTGTAAAGCAATATATTCTGCAAGAATATTAGGTTCTCCATACGGCTTTGTTACTTCCGTCAAGGTCATACGAAGTTTGCGATCTCCAGCAGTTAAAATATTTTGCACATTAGTTTTTAATTGTTCAATACCGCGACCACGGTTTTCTACCAATAATGCAGGAAATCCTGTATGTATTTCAACTTGAATTAAATCTGTTTTTCTTTTTATTTCAATACGTGCAATTCCTCCATAATTTGAAGAGTTTCTTATATTTTTGTATACATAATTTTCAATACAATAACGCATTTTTTGATCTTCTTGAAGAAGTTCAGAATAATTTTTTGGCTGTGCAAACCAATAAGAATGATGTTTTTGGGTCACACCAAGCCGAAAACCAAGTGGGTTAATTTTTTGTCCCATGCTTTTTTTCCTTTCTAAATGATATTAGCATAATTCTTTTTATTGACTTCTACTTTTTACGATAATAGTTATATGACAAGTAGGTTTATGTATAGGATATCCTCGTCCTTGAGCTCTGGGTTGAAATCTTTTTAAAACACTACCTTTGTCTACTTTTGCTTCACTTATAATCAAATCAGCTTTGTTAATATTCAAATTATCATTTGCATTTGCTGCTGCCGAAGAAATTAATTGTAATATAGGGTAACATGCTCGATACGGCATAAACTCTAATATCATAAGTGCTTGTTCATATGAACGACCCCGGATTTGATTAATGACTCTCCGCGCTTTATGAGAAGACATACGTATATGTTTGGCTAAAGCTTTAGCTTCTAAATTTGATTTGTTACATTTCATTGAACCTTACCTCCTAATTAACGACGAGATTTTTTATCACTTTTTGCATGTCCTCGGAAATTTCGTGTAGGTGCAAATTCTCCTAATTTATGACCTATCATACGATCTGTTATATAAATAGGTAAATGTTCTTGTCCATTATGAACAGCAATAGTATGTCCAATCATTGTTGGTACAATAGTAGATGCGCGAGACCAGGTAACTACAATTTTTCTTTCTTTTTTTAAATTAAGATTTTCAATCTTTTTTAGTAAATGGTCAGCTACAAAAGGGCCTTTTTTTAGTGAACGTGTCATTGCCAACTACCTTCTGTTTTTATGTATATTTTTCAATTTTTTTTTCTTTATTTAAAATTTAATTATCCATTTTTACGACGACGTAAAATTAAAGGATCACTATATTTTTTTATTTTTCGAGTTCTTTTTCCAAGTGCAGTACGACCCCACGGGGTCAATGGTTTTTTCCTCCCGATGGGAGCTCGACCTTCACCACCTCCATGAGGGTGATCTATGGGATTCATAACAACTCCTCTTACTCGAGGACGTTTTCCTAACCATCGTTTCGATCCTGCCTTACCCATACTTTTATTATCAGCATCAGCATTTCCAATTTGTCCAATCGTAGCTAGAGAATTTTGAGATACTAGACGAACCTCGCCAGAAGGTAATCGTAAAGTTGCTAATTGACCTTCTTTCGCAATAAGTTTGGCTACAGTTCCAGCAGTTCTTACTAATTGTCCACCTTTACCTGGTGTTATTTCTATATTATGTATAGCAGTGCCTAAAGGCATG